GGAATTGCAATTCAATTAAACTTAAGTAACCTTTAAGATCTATATTTATTAGGTAACATTTTGTGTTACCTAATAAATATAGATTTTTACCAGAATCCTAATGAAACTGCTTTATCAATTGGTAAACATGCTCCTATTCCAAGCCATACTGCTGTAAAGAAGCCAAGGATAAACATTAAACTAGCAATTGGACGACGGAATGGGTTTTGAAACTTATTCACGTTTTCAATAAATGGAACAGTGATTAAACCCGCTGGAACAGCTGCCATAGCTAATACACCTAATAATTTATTTGGTAAAACACGTAATAAATTAAACGTTGGGAAAAAATACCATTCTGGTAAAATTTCTAATGGAGTATTAAATGGATCCGCTGGTTCACCCATCTGTGTTGGAGCTAATGTCGCTAATCCAACACAACATGCTAATGTACCTAACATTGTTAGTGGGAAGATATATAAAAGATCATTTGGCCATGCTGGCTCTCCATAATAGTTATGACCCATTCCTTTTGCTAATTTAGCTCTTAATTTTGGATCAGTTAAATCTGGCTTTTTAATTACTGACATAATAAAATTTGTTGATGTTTATAATATTTTATTTTATAAATTATAAAGGTCCTGAAATACCTTGTTTACGGATCATTAAGAAGTGAGTTAGCATTAAAACAGCTGCTGCTAAAGGTAAAACAAAGGTATGTGCACTATAGAATCGTGTTAAAGTAGCTTGACCTACGCTTTCGCCTCCACGTAAAATTAATACTAATGGTGGACCAACAATTGGAACAGCAGCTGGTACACCTGTTACAATTTTACATGCCCAGAATCCTACTTGATCCCATGGTAATGAATAACCTGTTACACCAAATGACACTGTCACAACTGATAGAATAACCCCTGTTACCCAAGTTAGCTCACGTGGTTTTTTAAATCCACCTGTTAAATAAACACGGAATACGTGTAAAACTAGCATCATTACCATCATACTTGCAGACCATCTATGAACAGAGCGAATTAACCAACCAAAATTAACACTTGTCATAATATATTCCACAGATGCAAATGCATCAACGACACTTGGTCGATAGTAGAAAGTCATTGCAAAACCTGTAGCAACTTGAATTAAGAAACAAGTAAAAACTAAACCTCCAAAACAATAAAAGATATTTACATGAGGTGGTACATATTTACTTGAAATATCATCAGCAATTGCTTGAACTTCTAGTCGTTCTTCAAACCAGTCGTAAACTTTACTCATAAAAAATTTTTATACTATTTAGCACGGTTAAGCAAACATTTTAAGGATTTTTATTTTTAAAAGGCGAGAGTGGGATTCGAACCCACGGAACCCGCGAAGGCTCATCTGATTTCAAATCAGACGCAATCGACCAACTCTGCCATCTCGCCAAAAAGATTAGTTTTGGAACTAATCTTGTTTATAAATTAACTGTCATATGTTGTTTTTCCACTGAATTTAATTGAAGCCGGATCAGGGTTTTTTCCAATTGAAAAATCACGACTATTCATCGCAACACGGCCTGGATTAACTTTCTCTGGAAACACACCATCTTTTGGATGTAAGTATTGAACTTCTCCACTTGGAAAAATACGGTAGATTTTATAGTTATTAATTTTAAAAGTCCGTAATTGAGTTCCTAGAGCTAAACATTGTTCTTTACGAGCTAAATATAACAAGTTTTCTCCATTTCGCATAATTGCCGCTCCGCCAGTAGGCATCTCAAAAATTTGCTCTTTTGAACTTGTCCAAGTGATAGCATATTTTTCTTCAACCTCAGCTGATCGTAACCATCCTCCAGTGCTTCCACCAAATGTTGGAAAAGGTGTTTGTAAATTTAATGTCATTTCTAAAATTTTATAAATGTTTAATATTCATTATATAATTTTAATCGAAAATTAATTTTTTTATTAAAATTGTTTCAATTGCTAGCGGAGAATGGATTTGAACCATTGACCTTCGGGTTATGAGCCCAACGAGCTACCAGGCTGCTCTACTCCGCGACTAGTCCTAGAGTCTTAATTTCCATTTTATTGACTCAATTCTTACAAACTTAAGAGATAAAAAGTCTCGAAACTAGATGAATAATAATATAATTTCCTTCGAAAGTCAACTATATTATTATTCTGAGAAATTATTTTCTAGTTATTTTAAAGATGCTTTACCACCAGCTTCTTCAATCTGTTTTTTCGCATCTTCGGCAGCATCTTTTGCAACTGCTTCTTGAATTACTTTTGGTGCAGATTCAACTAATTCTTTAGCTTCTTTTAAACCAAGACCAGTAATACTACGAATAACTTTTAAAATAGCAATTTTCTTATCTGCTGGTACTTCATCTAGACTTAAGTCAAATTCTGTTTTTTCTTCGACTTCTTCAACAGGAGCTGCAGCAGCCATCATGATTGGACCTGCAGCGGCTGCAGACGCATCTACGCCAAATGTCTCTTCAATAGCACTAACTAGTTCTGATGCTTCTAATAACGTTAATGTTTTTAATTCTTCAACAATTTGATTAATTTTTTCTGACATGATAATACTTAGATATATAAATAATTTTAATAGGGATTTAAGATAGTTTACGCAAAAGCCGTTAAATCTAATTTAATCGATGGGCCCATTGTGCTACAAATAAATAGAGTTTTAAAATATTTTCCTTTCACACCTGATGGTCGATTTTTTTCAATCGAAGTGTATAAAGCTTGTAAGTTTTCAACTAATTGATTGTTGGCAAAATTTGATTTTCCAAAACTAACATGCACAACTCCAGTTTTGTCGGCTTTATACTCAAATTTTCCTTTTTTAAACTCTGTTAACGTTGTTTCAAGAGTTGTACTTACGGTACCTGATTTTGGAGATGGCATTAATCCTTTTGGACCTAAAACTCTACCTAACTTTGCTAATTTAGGCATCATATTAGGTGTTGTAATTAATAAATCAAAATTAATATTCCCTTGAGTAATAGTTTCAATCAAATCATCATTTCCAATAATATCCGCACCAGCATTTTTGGCTTCCGCAAAATTTTCCTCATTTGTTAAAACAGCAATTCGTAACTGTTTTCCAACTCCATGAGGTAATGTCACAGTTGTTCTTAATTGTTGATCCGCATATCTTGGATCTATATTTAAGTTTGCATGTAATTCAACACTTTCGACAAATTTTGTGTTAGATGTTTCTTTTAAAATTTCTATAGCTTCGTCTAAACTTGAATAAATTTTATTCTTCGTTTTTTGAATATTTTCTTGATGACGTCGCGATAATTTTCGCATAAATTTCTCCAGTAAAAACTTATTTAATGTTAATTTAATCTACAATGGAGATACCCATATTTCGGGCAGTTCCTTCAACAATCTTCATGGCACTACTAAGTTTAGTAGTATTTAAATCTGGTAATTTTATAGTCGCAATCTCTTCTAATTGAGCTTTTGTAATTGACCCAACACTTACTCGATTTGGTGTTGAAGAACCTTTTTTAATTTTTGCAGCATTAACTAATAAAACAGACGCAGGGGGTGTTTTAAGAATAAATGTATAACTTCTATCTTCATAGACTGATATTTCAACAGGAATAACTAATCCTATTTTATCAGTTGTTCTTGCATTATATTCTTTACAGAATGCCGCAATATTAACACCATGTTGACCTAAAGCAGGTCCAACAGGCGGTGCTGGTGTTGCTTTTCCCGCAGGTAAAGCTAACTTAATTAATGCAGTAATTTTTTTAGCCATAAGAATTTAACAATGTAGTTTTAAAAAAGATTTCGAAAGAATTTCAATTGGAGATGATCGGGTTCAGTTTTAAAAAAAACTGGGACGAACAATCAAAACTAATGGTTCAACGCAATCTTTGAATAATTTGAATTCTATCAACAAATAATACCCTCTTTCAAGAGGAACGCGCCCTGAAGGACTTGAACCCTCGACATCTAATTTTGGAGACTAGCGTTCTACCAACTGAACTAAGGACGCTTCAAATCGATTATAATGTTAAAAACAAAAATTACAAGATCCTAAAATTAATTAATAAAACGATACAACTATGAATTCTTTGGATAAAAATATTGATAAAATTTTAATTAAAGATTCGTTACCTCACAACTTTTTAGCTGAAAAAATGGTTTTAAGTTGTATTTTATTTAATCAAGAAGCACTTGAAATTACACGGCAAAATCTTGTCGTTGAGGCATTTTATTTTAAGAATCATCAAGAATTATATAAAGTTCTAATGGAAATGGAGGACAATAAATTACCAATTGATATTGTTACAGTTACTGTTTTTTTGCAAGATAATGGATTACTTTCAAAAATTGGTGGCATAAAAGTTTTATTAGATCTTGGAAATCAATCCTTAACCTTTTCTTATCTTACCGAGTATATTAGGATTATTAAAGAGAAGTTTTTAAAACGTTGTTTAATTAAATTTGGTTATAAAATTATAAATTCAGGGTATATTACAAACATGTCCTTAGAAACAAGTTTAATCAAAATTGAGAAAGAATTATTTACTATAACGAATGAACTTTCTCCAAATAAACTTGTGACTACAGCGCAAGTTTTAAATGATTTATTTGCAGACTTAAAGAATAAGTTTTTAAATCCTCAACTACCTGGATTGCCTTCTGGATTTTTAAAATTAGATGAATTAACTCAAGGATTTCAAAAATCAGATTTAATTATCATTGCCGGTCGACCATCAATGGGTAAAACTGCTTTAAGTCTAAATATTGCATTAAATTGTATTAAAATTTCTCGCTTACCAATTTTATTTTGTAGTTTAGAAATGTCAAAAGAACAAATTCTTTACCGTTTACTTTCAAGTGAGACTGGAATTAACCAAATGAAATTGCGAAGTGGAAAATTAGCCCAAAATGACTGGATCAAATTAAATAAAGTAATGCGAATACTGTCGAAACTTACCTTTTTTATTGATGATACGTCCAAATTATCGACTCAAGATATTCGTTCAAAAATTAAAACAATACTTTTAGAACAGGGTCAACTTGGCTTAGTCATTATTGATTATCTTCAATTAATGCAAGGATTAAACGTAAAACAACAAAATCGAGTTCAAGAATTATCACAGATTACTCGGGAATTAAAAGGATTAGCACGAGAATTTAATGTTCCAATTATTGCTCTCTCTCAATTAAGTCGAAATGTGGATAGTCGTATTGATCAACGTCCAATTTTATCTGATTTACGCGAGAGTGGTTCTATTGAGCAAGATGCAGATCTTATTTTAATGTTATATAGTTCTAAACCAAATTCCCAACCTGTTTCGTTTTCTGGACCTTTGAAAGATAAAATGAAAGTTTCAGCTACTGAACTTATTATTGCCAAACAACGAAATGGTCCAATTGGAACAATAAAATTAGAACTTAATCCTGACAAACTACAATTTTTAGAATCTAAAACTAATTAATGCCCAGAACCAGATTCGAACTGGTGACACGAGGATCTTCAATCCACTGCTCTACCAACTGAGCTATCCGGGCTTATTAAGAATTGTATCAAAACTTGCCGTGAATGACAAGAGAATTTAAAACTTAAAGGTTGATTATTCCTAAACTTTGTCGTATACTTATATTGGATATAGGATTTAGTATAATTTTTAAATTTATTTAAAATGTCAGAATCATACGATAGCAGCATAAAATAAAGCGTAAAAATTAGTATTAGACCTATATCTTTCGTATTTATTAATTTATTTTTCAGTTTTCAAATCAAAAATAGAATATTTGTTCTATTTTTTTGTAAAAATTGATACAATAGTTATTGTAGTCAATCTTACTATTTTTAACTTTATTATTATTCAAATAAAAAGGAATTCGATAAAATGACACCTTCATTAGCCAATTTTATTTCAAGTTTAGTTGCAGGCGCTCTTGTTGTACTTGTGATTGGGATCGCTCTTGTTGTTATTAGTAAAAGTGATCGAGTTACACGCGTTTAAAATTCTAGTAAATCTTCAAAAATTCATTTATACTGTTTTTAGTTAAATCTATCTTAGGATATGATAATTTAAAATAAATGTCTTATGATAAATCTTAGTTTTGGTCCGAATATCTTTTTAGGTATTATTGTAAGTATTGGTGTATTAATATTATATTTTCTCCGAAACGTTAAACCCGAAGTGGCCAGAGATGAAGATATTTTTTTTGCAACAATAGGTTTTCTTTATAGTTGTATTTTAATGGTTCATGGATGGCGATTAGATCCAATTCTTTTATTTAGTCAAGTACTTATTATTATAACCGTTTTAGTAGCTGGATGGGAAAACATTCGATTACGTGGTTTAATTGCCAATTTGGCAAAAGTAAAAAATAAGAAAAAATTTTAGTTTGTTCGTTTAAAAATTCTTGGTTTCAAGTTTGTAAATAACTTTTTTAAATCATGTTTAAAAAATATTCACAAATCTTTTCTTTACTAGTAGTAGGTCTTTTTAGTATTTTTGTAACAAGTGCATCAGCAATTGATTTAGATGAAGCAACAAGAACTGTTGTGAAAGATGCTTCAGGTAAAACTGTTGTATTAACACCGGAACAAGTAAAACGTGGAAAACGATTATTCAATGCAACTTGTGGTGCATGTCACGTAGGTGGAATTACAAAAACAAATCCAAACGTTGGATTAGATCCAGAAGCATTAAGTTTAGCAACTCCACGTCGTGATAATATCGATGCGTTAATTGACTATTTAAAAAATCCAACATCATATGATGGTTTAGATTCAATTGCTGAAGTTCACCCAAGTATTAAAAGTGCTGACCTTTACCCACGTATGCGCTCAGTAACAGATGATGATTTATATGCAATGGCAGGTCACATTTTATTACAACCTAAAATTGTTACAGAAAAATGGGGTGGTGGAAAAATTTACTATTAATACTCAAATAAGTTTTAGTAAATTAAAATATTCTTACTTAATTCAAGTAAGAATATTTTACAAAAGTTAAAATTCATTTTACACTAAAAGCATGTAGCTCAGTGGATAGAGCATCAGATTCCGATTCTGAAAGCCAAGGGTTCGATTCCCTTCATGCTTACTATTCAAGCGAATGATTTGGGGCTGTTTTGGTTTCGACATTTAAATTTAATTATTATATGAATCAGGTCGAAGTTTGTAGTCTTCGTAAAAAAATACAAATTTAAAATAACTGCTAAAAATTTACTTTTATCATTGTTGACTGTTTTTGGACTTAACCAAAGAAACAAGTTACAATTTGCTATCTAAACGAATAACTCAAAAAATTTTTTCACTAGTACTAGACGTTTAAGTCGACTCTAGTTTAGAATAATTTATACTACTAATTCTGTTCTTTGAAACTATACCTGTGAACGACTATAATAAGAATTTTTAAATGGACGTGGGTTCAAATCCCATCAGCTCCAGAATTACTTGCATTCGTGGCCGAGTGGTTGAAGGCACCGGACTCATAATCCGTTTTCCTATGGAACATCACTGGTTCGAACCCAGTCGAATGCATTTGAATGATTTTTATATTGTCTTTTTTACAATCTAATTGTAAGATTATAGATAATAACTAATTACATTTAATTACGATAGAAGCCATGGCTAAATTAAATATTCAACAAACTATTAGTACTGTTGAAAAAAAGTTCTTAAAAAATAATCTTCCAACTCTTCAAATTGGAGACAACGTAAAAGTTGGTGTAAAAATTATTGAAGGAAATAAAGAACGTGTTCAATTTTATGAAGGAACAATTATTGCTAAGAAAAACAGTTCGATTAATACAACAATAACTGTTAGAAAAACTCTACAAGGAATTGGGATTGAAAGAATTTTTTTAATTCATTCTCCAAAAGTTGATTCCATTACTGTTTTACGATCTTCAAAAGTTCGTCGTTCAAAATTATATTATCTAAGAGACTTAAAAGGAAAAGCAAGTCGTTTAAAACAAACATTTTAATAGAATATTCATTTTTAATTTTTATTAAAAAAATTTTATTTGTATTAAATTTACGTAGTATAATATAAGGTAGTAAAGTAAGAGTAGAAATAATCTTCTAAATTTTTGCTTTATATTCATTTATAATAAGGAGTTATATGGTTACTTATAAAGTGACATTGTTAAGCGAAGAGCACGATATTAATTCAACAATTGATTGTAATGATGATGTATTTGTTTTAGATGCAGCAGAAGAACAAGGAATTGAATTACCATATTCATGTCGTGCAGGTGCTTGTTCAACTTGTGCAGGTAAAGTAACATCAGGTGAAATTGATCAATCAGAACAAACTTTCTTAGATGATGATCAAGTAGAAGCAGGTTTTGTTTTAACTTGTATTGCATATCCAAAATCAGATTGTACAATTTTAGTTCACCAAGAAGATGAATTATACTAATTGAACAAAATTTTCAAGAGTGTTAAATTATCAAAATTTGACACTCTTGAAAAACAAGTTTTTATTATTCTCTTCTTTCCATTTTTTCATCTTTCATTTTTGTATTTCAACGATAAAAAATAACTTGCATTACTTTTAGTAATGAATCTGAGGTTTTTTTAGATTTTCGAAAAATATGTTTCGAAAATCTAAAAACTGGCTGAAAAGTATTAGAAATTTAATTCTGCCGCTTGAACCTTCTCAAATTGTTTTTTCTTTAAAACTAATAAAATCTGTGTTACTAATACACAGAAACAGAAAGCTAAATAACCTACAATTCGTGCAGGATCTTGTAAAACAATTTCTGATTCTTCTTGACCAAATCCACCTACGTTTGGATCTACATTTAAGGCTTGATCAGCTTTTACAATTTCACCTGTTTTAACCATTAAATCTAATCCTGCAGGAATAATTTGTGACGTTTTTGTACCGTTTGAATTTACGATAACAATTGTCGAGTCACCTTTCTCAGAAGTTGTAATTTCTGTAATTTGACCTGCTTGACTAGCGCCAAAAACGTTTACATTACTTTTTTCACCTGTTGGATAAACTTGGCCACGACCTCTGTTTCCACCAGCGTAGAATGGATACGTTAAATATTTAATATCAGGATTTTTCTCTGGGTCTGGTGCTACAACTGGGAAAAGTAATTCTTGATGTGTCTTTCCTGCAATTGGACCTACAACAAAAATGTTATCAAACTCAGTACTGTAAGGCGAAATAAAAACACCTTTATTTTTTAATTTCACTTCTTCTGAAATTTGATTTTTTGCTGCTAATTTAAATCCTTTTGGTAAAATTAAAATTCCACCAACGTTAAGGTCAGCCTTTTTACCATTTGCTCCAATTTGTTGCTTACTTGTATCATAAGGAACTTTAATTTCGACTTCGAAAACTGAATTTGGAAGAACGGCTTGAGGTGCTTCAATTTCAATTGCTTTTTGATTTAAATGACAATTAGCACAAGCTAATTTCCCATTTGCAGCACGCGGATTTGAATAATTTTGTTGTGCAAAAACAGGATATGCTGATGATTCTTGAACAGATAAACCAAATACATTTATAGCAATCGTTAAAGCAAATAAAAGACTTTTAAAAAACTTGTTAGTTGCCATAGTTTAAATACTTGTTAAGTATAATTATTCTATTATAAAAATTAATTTTTTATTAAAAACAAGATAGCTAACCCAGAAAAGTACAATAACAAAATTGCTAAAGATAACAATAATTGTGTTAATGGATCAGTAGAGGGAGTTAATATTGCTCCAAGAATTGTTGAAACTAGGATCACATATCGCCAGGCACTCAACATTTGTTTAGGTGAGACAATATTTAATAACCCTATTAATATTTGTAGAATTGGGATCTGAAACGCTAAGCCTGTACTATAAAATAAAACAAGAATAAATTCAAAATATTGGTCAAATGACCAAAACGGCTCTAATACTTCTTCACTATAATTCAAGAAAAAGTTTAAAGCAGCTGGTATTAAAGTATAGTAAGAAAAAGCTAATCCTAAACCAAATAAAACTAATGAACTTAATAAAAGTGGTAAAATAATTCGTGTTTCTTTCTTTGTTAATCCAGGTAATAAAAACAATATTAATTGACCAATAATGAAAGGACTTGAAAATAATAATCCTGTATAAAAGGAAATTTTTATCGTTGAAATAAAATATTCACCCGGAGATAATTGGAAAAATTTTACATTACTAATTGGTAGTTCAAGGATTTTAACTAAAGTTTTGACTTCAATAAAGGCGAAACAAGTTAACAATAAAATTATCCCAAAGACTAAAAAAATGCGTTGACGCAATTCTTCAATATGTTCAGAAAAAGGCAATTCTAATGTTATAATTGAATTCTTTGTAAAATTAAAATTAGAATTAGTCGTCATTTTAAAAGCTTATTCGTACTATTCTAGAAATCTATGGAAGGAGTAGATTCTAAAAATTCCATTTTGTGTGGAATTTTTAGAATCGCTTGAAAAGTTGGAACAATTCGGCTAAACAAGATTTTAACTTGTTCTTATGATAAGTAATTAATTGCTTCTAACCGAGCTGTTGCTTTCTTTAATTCAACAGAAGCATCTAAGCGAGCTTTACTTGTTTCAGCTTGCTCCACTGCTAATGTTGCCTTTTCTAATTCTTTCGTAGCTTCACTTAATTCAATACCGATAAGTTCTTCTACATCATTTACTAAAACTGTTACTCGATTACGATCAATTTCAGCTAAGCCACCACATAAAATAATTGGCGTCCACTTTTCATTTAGTTTTATTCTTAATAATCCAGTATCTAAAGCTGTGATTAAGGCTGCATGACCGTCTAAAACCCCTACTTGACCAGTTAAACCGGGTAAAACAACTTCATCAGCAGTTGTTGAGCAAATAACTCTGTCTGGGGTAAGAACGCGAATGTTCATAACCATATTTATTGCTCCTTATTTTAGAGTTTCTGCTTTTGCAATTGCTTCATCAATGTTACCAACAAGGTAGAATGATTGTTCTGGTAAATCATCTAATTCACCACCTAAAACCATTTTGAAACCTTTAATAGTTTCTTCTAAACTTACGTATTTACCTGGTGATCCTGTAAAGATTTCAGCCACAAAGAATGGTTGAGATAAGAATCGTTCTACTTTACGTGCACGTGCAACAGTTAAACGATCTTCTTCTGATAATTCATCAATTCCTAAGATTGCGATAATATCTTGTAATTCTTTGTAACGTTGTAATGTTTCTTTCACAGTTTCTGCTACTTCATAATGTGTTTCACTAACAATACCAGGTTGTAACATTGTTGAAGTTGAATCTAATGGATCTACAGCAGGATAAATACCTTTTGCTGCTAAACCACGTGATAATACTGTTGTTGCATCTAAGTGAGCAAAAGTAGTAGCTGGAGCTGGATCTGTTAAATCATCCGCAGGTACATAAACCGCTTGAATTGAAGTAATTGAACCTTGTGTTGTTGAAGTAATACGTTCTTGTAATGCACCCATTTCTGTCGCTAGAGTTGGTTGATAACCTACCGCTGATGGCATACGACCTAATAATGCTGATACTTCTGAACCTGCTTGTGTAAAACGGAAAATATTATCAATAAATAATAATACGTCTTGTTTATTAACATCACGGAAATATTCTGCCATTGTTAAGGCTGTTAAACCTACACGCATACGTGCTCCTGGAGGTTCATTCATTTGACCATATACTAAGGCTACTTTAGATTCTGAGAAATTTTTTGAATTAATTACACCAGATTCTTTCATCTCTTCGTATAAGTCATTACCTTCACGTGTACGTTCACCTACACCACCAAATACTGATACACCACCGTGTGCTTTTGCAATGTTATTAATTAATTCCATAATTAATACGGTTTTTCCTACACCAGCACCACCAAATAAACCAATTTTACCACCACGACGGTATGGTGCTAATAAATCAACAACTTTAATACCTGTTTCGAAAATTGATGGTTTAGTCTCTAATTCCGTAAATGCTGGGGCATCACGGTGAATAGGTAAGGTTTCATTTACTGAAACTGCACCTTGCTCATCAACAGGTTCACCAATTACGTTAAAAATTCGACCTAATGTAGGAGTACCTACTGGTACACTGATTGGAGCGCCTAAATTAAGAGCCGCAACTCCACGTCTTAAACCATCAGTCGATCTCATTGATACTGCACGTACTTTATTATCACCTAATAATTGTTGTACTTCAACGATAGTTGAACTACCGTCTTCTAATTCAATTTTAAGAGCTGTATAAATAGGAGGTAAATTTCCGTCAGGGAATTCCACATCTAATACAGGACCAATAATTTGAGTAACGAAACCTTTGTTTAAATTAGTTTTTACCATTTTGATTTAACATATTAAAATACTTTCGAATAAATATACTTTCAAAGTTTTACAGACTAAGTGTAGAAATTAACAAATTCAGTTGCTAGTTAGTATTATACAACAAACTAATCCTAATTTTTAAATTTAATTATTTTCCCGCAGTCTGCCGGTGACTTTTAACCAATTTCTTGCTCCAGGATAATTGTCAGGAGCTAATTTAAGAGCTTGAATCCAATATTCTCCTGCTTTATCGAATAATTCTTTAGAAAGCTCGGTATATTCATCTTCTTCTAATGTTTGAGCCCGTAGTGCTTGAGAATGATAAATTACGGCAATATTATTTAAAGCCTGAGGCAAATTTGAGTTTAATGCTAAAGCTTGGTGATAAAACTCAAGTGCTTGAGTATATTTTCCAGTATTGCCATAGATTAAACCAATATTATAAAGCGTATAACTACGGTCATATGGATCTTCTTCAACTTGAAGAGCTTCATAATAGTTTTGCAATGCTTCTGCGTATCGGCCTTTGCCCTGAGCGGACATGCCAGCTCGATAATATGAAAATGCTTGTTTTTCTTGTTTACTTGCTGGTAAAACTTTTAATAATATATCAGCAATAACTGTAAATGTTTTATCAATAAAATTTCCCATAGAATTCTCCTTCTAAATTAAATAAAAAAGTGGAGAGTTATTAGTTTTATAGTTAATAACTCTCTACTTTTTTAAACAGCATTAGATGCAACAAAAGGAAACAACGATAAAACACGAGCTCGTTTGATTGCCTTTGATAACTTTCGCTGTTGTTGAACTGTTACACCAGTTGCTCGACGTGGAAGGATTTTTCCTTGTTCTGTTACAAATAATGTTAATAAATCAATATCTTTATAATCAATTTTTTGATTAAAACTGATAGGTGATACTTTTCTTTTTTTTAATGCCATAATTTTTTAATTTATTTAATTTCTTTATGTACAGTTGGTTTATTACAATGAGGACAATATTTTTTTAATTCTAATCGTTGTGGATTATTTCGACGATTTTTTTGAGTTGAATAACGTGAAACGCCTGCTGATCGTTTATTTGCGTTTGAACGACATTCAGTACATTCTAAAGTAATTAAAATTCTAGTACCTTTATTTTTTGCCATAGAAATTTGAACTTAATAATTTGATTAGTATTATATTGCCTAAAATTTTATATCTTATCAAGGCTTAATTATCTTTTAAAAAATTTTTTCCTGAAAAGCTTTTAATTTTTTCTGAAATATACTATATTAGACTAAACATTAATTCCTAAAAATTAAAAATATGGCTAACAATAAATCAGCAAAAAAACGTATCGAAATTAATAAACGAAATCGTTTAAGAAATAAATATTACAAAACATCTGTAAGAACTTTAATTAAACTTTTTTTTGCAAATTTAGAAATTTATAAAACTTCTCAAACGGTTGAAGATAAAAAAAAAGTACAAGACATTTTAAATTCTGTTTACAGTCTTATGGATAAAGGAACAAAGAAAAATATCTTTCATAAAAATTTAGCTGCAAGAAAGAAAGCAAAACTAGTTGCTTCTTTTAAAGCTTCTTAAATTTTAGTTGGTCATAAAACTATGGCTTTATTTTTTATTTTTAGTTAAGAGAGTCTAAGTATTTCTTAACTAAAATTTTAACTTTGCAAACCGTATTAAACGGTAGATAAGAATAAAATCAATTTAAATATTTGCATTATTTCAAGCATTATGCAACAAAAAATAAATTACATTAATGCTCTTCCTGACTTTTTGGCAATGCAAAGAGTAAGTTTTTGTTGGTTTATTACTCAAGGTTTAAACGAAGAATTAGCATTATTCTCTAAAATCCAGGATTTCAGTCAAAATACTGAATATATAATGTTTAGTGAAGAATATAGTCTAATAAAACCACCCTATAGTTTATTAATTGCTCGAAAATACAGTGGAAATTATAAAGCGCAATTAGTCATTCCAATTGAAGTCAGAAATAAAACAATTAATAGTATCCGATATCAAAATCAATTTCCAATTATTACTCTACCCTTAATGACTACATATGCAACATTTATTATTAATGGATGTGAGCGAGTTATTGTAAGTCAAATTATTCGAAGCCCTGGAATTTATTTTGAAAAGTCGAAAAACCAAAAAAATCAAAAACAGTTTAAACGAAAATTAACAACGGATATCCATAAACTTCGTTCTTTTTTACCATCAGGAGAAGCCTTTTTATCCGAATTTGACCTGTTTTTCTCAATTCCTACATTTACATACGATAAAATTAAAAAACGGAAAAAAATAATTCCAAGTTGGAATAACAATACAATTTATTATTATTCTATTCAGTATTTAAAAAATTCCACGAACGATTCACCCTTTTATCTTTTTCAAGCCTTTAAATTCTATCAATTACTTTCTAAAAGTTTAGCATCCAAGTCAAAAGGTAAACTTATTCAAATTTTTATTAAATGGTTAAAATTAAAAAACCAAAACCAAAATCTTCATTTCTCTCTCAAAGAAACTAATATTACATATATTTTAACCTATTTTCAATTCTTACTGACACTTGTTATAAAATCGCAACTTTGTAATCTCACTTTTAAGTCCAATCGTTTGCTCATTGACAATTTGAATTTGTCAGATGATCAACTGATGAGACTTTTTGAAGTATATACAAAAACCATTAGAACTTCCCAAATAGCAACTCAAGTTCAATTAAATTATCCCTTAATTCTAACTTTAAAAACTACAAGTGCATGGCTAAAAGAAATGGAAAATTTCCAATTCTTAAAGACGAATTTTATTGATCGATCGAATAAACTTACTCAAATTAATCAACTCATTGAATTCTCAAATTTACGTCCAACGATTTATTTTTCAAATAGTTTAAAAGATCAGTTTAAATATGTTTTTGGAAAAAATAAATTTACTTATAAATCGGAGCGACACAAATATTTAAAAACGAAAACTCAATTACTTCTTTATAAGAAAGATCATGAGATTAAGACTAACTATCACAAAAAATATGAAGAAAAAGATTTATATAGTGCAACATTAATTCCAGAGTATGGATCATGGATTCGATTCAGTTTTCAAAAAAACATAAAAATTAATCCTTATAAATATCCAATTAAGAATCAAGAAGATGAAGTGATTATTCAATTGGATAAAATTAATCAAAAACCTGTTCTTTCCTTATTAAAAGAAATGGGGTTAACGGATTTAGAAATTCATCAAAACTTACAATATGCCGACTTTTTTTATTTCAATAAACCTTTAGTCATTAATTCAAAACAATTCAAACAGCCAATCTCACGTTTTGAATCTAATTTAGAATATTTCAAAAATATATCCGAATTTTCAAGAATTTTTGATCCAAATTATTATCGATTAGGTCGAGTAGGTCGATTAAAGATTAATAATCGATTAAATTTACAATTAAGTGAGCGGCTTCAAATTATTACCTATGAAGATATATTTGCAATTACGGATAAATTAATAAATTTAACTATTTCAAAAGCTGTCCCTGACGATATTGATCATTTAAAAAATCGTCGTGTTCGATCTGTTGGAGAATTATTACAAAATTTATTCCGAATTGGATTTCAACGTTTAGTACGAAAATTACGGAATCAAACAAATAAAGTTGATGCTGGATATTTATTAAGTTTTAACATTGTTAATGCAACTATTAGAGAATTTTTTGGATCAAGTCAACTTTCACAATATTTAGATCAAACGAATCCATTATCTTCTTTAACTCATCGACGCCGCATTAGTGGCCTTGGACCTGGAGGTTTTGATCGAGATCGAATTAGTTTTGCTGTTCGGGATATTCATCCGAGTCATTACGGTAGAATTTGTCCAATTGAAACGCCGGAAGGGCAAAATGTTGGATTAATTGCATCTTTAACAACCTGTGCACGAGTTAATAAATTAGGATTTTTAGAGACTCCTTTTTGGCGAGTTATTAATGGGAAAGTTATTAAAACTGGAAATCCTATATATTTAACTGCAGATATTGAAGATTTATATAAAATTGCACCGGCTGATATTGCAACCAATAGTGAAAATTATTTAGTTAAAAATACAATTCCAATTCGTTATAAACAAGATTTTATTAATGTTTCACCTGCCGAAGTAGATTTTATTGCGATTTCGACAGTTCAAGTAGTTTCGGTTGCTGCTTCATTAATACCATTTTTTGAACATGATGATGCCAATCGAGCCTTAATGGGTTCTAATATGCAACGGCAGTCGGTTCCATTAATTTTTCCACAAAAACCAATTGTTGGAACTGGTTTAGAAAATCAGATTGCTGTAGATTCAGGAATGACACTGAATGCCCAAGTATCTGGAATCGTTAGTTCAGTTACGGCAAATAAAATTATTATTAAAGATAAATTTGGTAAAAAAATAATTTATAAACTTCAAAAATATTTACGATCAAATCAACAAACGTGTATAAATCATCGTCCAATTGTTTGGAAAGGTGAAAGTATAAAATCCGGACAAATTCTTACCGATGGTCCAGCAATAACTAATAGTGAACTAGCTTTAGGGCAAAACCTTTTAGTAGCTTATATGCCTTGGCAAGGATATAATTTCGAAGATGCAATTTTAATCAGTGAACGCCTTGTTTACAATGATGTGTTTACTTCTATTCATATTGAACGATATAAAATTGAAATTGATCGGAATTCAGAAATGTCCGAACAAACAACAAAAATGATTCCAAATTTAAGTTTATCTGAAGTAAAACATTTAAATGATGATGGAATTGTAATGGTTGGAACATTTGTAAAACCTGGAGATATTCTGGTTGGAAAAGTAATTTCCAATAATACAGCTGAACAACTACCGGAATCTAAATTATTAAGAGCAATTTTTGGAGCAAAAGCCAAAGGTGTCAAAGATAATTCTTATCGAATGCCTGATGGCGAATATGGAAGAGTTATTGAAACGGTAACATTTAATCGTCGAACAAAATTAACATATAAATTTGAAAAAATTTATGTCTTTATTGCACAAATTCGAAAAATTCAAGTGGGAGATAAAATCGCAGGTCGACATGGAAATAAAGGAATAATTTCGCGAATTTTAGCTCGTCAGGATATGCCATTTTTACCAGATGGAACTCCAATTGATATTATTTTAAATCCATTAGGAGTTCCTTCACGAATGAATGTTGGTCAATTATATGAATGTTTATTAGGATTAGCTGGTGATAAATTAAATTCTCGCTTTAAAATTTTACCTTTTGATGAAATGTATGGATTGGAAATGTCACGAATTTTAATCAACAAAAAATTGCGACAAGCATCCATGAAACGAAATCAAAGTTGGTTATTTAATCCTTACGCACCAGGAAAAATGGTTTTAATTGATGGTCGAACAGGCAAAGAATTTGAGAATCCAATTACCGTTGGAAATGCTTATATGTTGAAATTAATTCATCTAGTAGATGATAAAATTCATGCCCGAGCAACAGGACCATATTCGTTAATTACTCAGCAACCATTGCGAGGAAAAGCGCAGCATGGAGGTCAACGATTTGGTGAAATGGAAGTATGGGCTTTAGAAGGGTTCGGCGCAGCCTTTACTTTAAAAGAATTATTAACAATTAAATCCGATGATATGCAAGGTCGAAATGAAACATTAAATGCTATTGTGAAAGGGCAAAAAATTCCACAATTTGGAATTCCAGAATCATTCAAAGTTTTATTGCAAGAATTACGATCAATTGGTTTAGATATGAGTACTTATAAAATTGAAAAATTTAGTTCATCGAAACGATATGAAATTGAGGTTAATTTAATCGAAAAATATAAGGCTTTATCAAAAACATTTTCACCTACCTCAAATATAAATGATATTTCATTCTAATAATTATGATACAGTTTGCAAAAGAATTTAGTTATATCAAAATCAAGTTAGCATCATCTTTTCGCATTTTACAATGGGCCAATCGAAAATTACCAAATGGACAATTTGTGGGAGAAGTTCAAAAGTCTGAAACCATTAACTATCGAACTTTTAAACCTGAGATGGATGGTTTATTTTGTGAGCGAATTTTTGGTCCTAGTAAAAGCTTAGAATGTGCTTGTGGGAAATATAAGAGAGTTCGTTATGAAGGATTAATTTGTGAACGTTGCGGCGTTGAATTAACAGAATCACGTGTCAGACGGCATCGAATGGGATATATTAATCTAATTTATCCGGTTACTCATGTTTGGTATATTAATAGTCGACCAAACTTTATGGCCTTATTATTAGAAATTGAAGAATCCGAAAAACAATTAAATACAACCTATAATTTTCACTCTGAAAAATGTCAAAAGTGTAAAGGATTAAAATTAACAACTTCTACTGTTGTTAATTTATGGGATGAAAGAATTAAACGTATTAAATTAGCTTCGTTAGCATATTTTATTGCTGAAGACGAAATTTCATTTTATGGGTTACATTGGGACTTACAACAATATCGTCGAAGTCGAGAATTAGGCTATAGTGGGTATCCTTTAAAACCATATCCCAAACCTCAAAATAGAAGATATAATACTCCAAAATATTTGTTGCGAGCAACACCAAATTTTTTAATTGGTGCACCATTAATTAAACGGGAATTAGAAAAACTTAATTTACAATCCGAAATTTTTCGAACAAGATGTTTTGTCTTAGTGTGTACAAAAGTATTGAACAAAGAAAAACCTCTTTATAATGAGTCTAACTGGTTTCGAAAATGGGAGCAGCAACGAATTTATAAAATTCGTGAACAAGCAATCAAACGTATTAGGATTCTCGAAAATTTAATTGGAACTGGATCACGTCCATCTTGGATGATTTTGTCTATTTTACCTGTAATTCCCCCTGCCTTACGGCCAATGATTCAATTAGAAGGTGGCCGTTTTGCAACATCCGATTTAAATGAGCTTTATAGACGCATTATTACGAGAAATAATCGATTGTTAAGATTATTAGAAATTGATGCACCTCAATTAATTATCCGAAACGAAAAACGTCTTCTTCAAGAAGCTGTCGATACTCTTATTGATAATGGAAAACGAGGTAAAATTGCGTTAAGTGCGAATAATAGACCATTAAAATCATTATCAGATATTATTAAAGGAAAACATGGTCGATTTAGACAAAATTTATTAGGAAAACGAGTTGATTATTCTGGTCGTTCTGTAATTGTTGTTGGTCCAAGTCTGAAATTAAATCAATGTGGTTTACCCTATGAAATGGCGATAGAATTATTTCAACCCTTCGTCATTCGTGAATTAATTAATCAGGGGCTAGCCAATAATATGAAAATTGCAAAAAATTTAATTCAACAAAATGAATTAATTATTGAACCTGTTTTGGAAAAAATTTTAGCAAATCATCCCATCTTTTTAAATCGTGCCCCAACATTACATCGACTTGGAATTCAAGCCTTTGAACCAATTTTAGTTCAAGGAAGAGCTATTAAACTGCATCCTTTAGTTTGTTCTGCATTTAATGCTGATTTTGATGGAGATCAAATGGCAGTTCATGTTCCCTTATCATTAGAAGCACAAGCTGAATGTTATATGTTAATGTTGGCTCCTTATAATTTTTTATCTCCTGCAAATGGAGAACCAATAATTATGCCAAGTCAAGATATGGTTCTGGGATGTTATTATTTGACAGTTAATAATATTAAAAATTTACATGGTTCGAACCATTATTTTTCAAGTTTAGATGATGTAATTTTAGCTTATAGTCAAAATAAAATTGAAATTCACAGTTCGATTTGGGTTCGTTATTCCGATAAAAATTTAGAGTTAACAAAGCCAGATCGCATAGTGATTTTAAAAGATAAAACTAGTATTGAATATTATAAAGATGTGCAAGTACGAAAAAATCAAGATGGTGAGATTCTTGTTAAATATTTAAAAACAACAACTGGACGAGTTATTTTAAATTACACAATTCAAAAAACATTAAATTTTTTATAAATTAAAAAGGTAATGGGCTAAAAATATTTTATGAAAAATTATACTTATCAAAATACTTTAATTGGAAAAAAGCAACTTCGTCAATTGTTAGCGTGGAGTTTTACAAACTATGATTCAATGCAAGCATGTGCATTAGCTGATGAGTTAAAGTATTTAGGCTTTAAATATGCTAGTCAAGCTGGAATTTCAATCAGTATTGAAGATTTAAAAATTCCATTTGTTAAAAACGTAATGCTTGAAAAAGCTAATAAAGAAATTCGAAATGCTGAAAAAATATATTTAAAAGGAAAAATTACGGATGTTGAACGATTCCAAAAAATTATCGATACTTGGAGTCTAACAAGTGAATCACTAAAAGATCAAATTATTTACTTTTTTAAAAACTATGATCCTTTGAATTCAGTTTACATTATGGCATTTTCGGGGGCTCGAGGAAATTTATCACAAGTTCGACAACTGGTTGGAATGCGAGGCTTGATGTCTGATCCAAGTGGTCAAATTATGAATTTACCAATTAAAAAAAACTTTCGAGAAGGTTTAACCATTACAGATTATTTAATGTCAGGATATGGAGCCCGAAAAGGCATCGTCGATACTGCCTTAAAAACAGCCAATTCAGGTTATTTAACCCGTCGATTAATTGATGTGGCTCAAGATATTTTAATTCGAGAAAAGGATTGTTTAACAACTCATTCATTTTTATTTTCACTTTCTGAATCAAATAAAAATGAAATTGAAGCAAAAGTGATAGGTCGAGTTCTTAGTAAATCTGTTTTTGACGAAAGGTCAAATTATTTACTTGCGCCAAAAAATACTCAAATAACTTCCGAACTTATCAAACAATTTCAAAATCATCAAGTAACAAACATCTCTATACGATCACCTTTAACTTGTAATTTATATCGGGCAATTTGTCAAAAGTGTTATGGTTGGGATTTAGCTAGTGAAAATTTAGTCGATATTGGTGAGGCTATAGGGATTTTAGCTGGACAGTCAATTGGAGAACCTGGAACTCAACTAACAATGCGAACTTTTCATACTGGTGGAATTTTTACCTCGGAAGCACGACAACAAATTATTAGTCCTTTGGATGGAATAATTCAATTCTATAAAACCTTAGAGACGGTTATATTACGTACCAATCGTGGAGAAGATGTTTTAGTTACAAAAAATTCGGGTTCTTTAGTTTTAATTCCAGATAATGAAGCGGAAAACATTGTCGAAATTGAAGTTTTACGAAATACCATTTTATTTCCAAAAAACAATCAATATATATTGAAAGATACGGTTATTGGCGAATTAATTAATCAAAATAAACAAACCAAACGAGAAATAAAGCCGATATTAAGTGATCGAGGGGGTGAAATTTTTATCCCAAGGCTCAAACAAAAAATTAATTTAATAAATAACAATAAGTTAATTTGGATTTTATCTGGGCAATTCTATAATAGTCCAATTCATTCCTTTTTGAATTTCTATCCAGATTATAAATTAAATAAACATAGTTATATTTTTCGAACAAAATTAGTCAATCACTATAGTGGTTTTGTCACTTTTATTAATAGTCAAGTTAATTTACCAAAACGTTTAGTTAAGATTAAGAATAAAAAATACGTTTTAAAGAATGCTTGCTTAAAAAAGTTAGATCGGCCAATTAATGACAATAATTATTTACTAGAAATTGAAAAATTTAAATATTTATTAAAAGTTTATGAGAAAAATTCTCAAAATTACTTACAGTTAACACGAACGGAAACCATTGGAACACAAATTTCTACTGCATTCCAAGTATTAACGGGCGGAACTGTATTTTATAATTTTAAAACCTTGGTTCCTAGTCAAAAAGAAAATGGAATTATTTTTTACTATAATCGATCAAATCGTAATAAACTTTATAATTCGATTGTTCGTCATCGAACATTAATTTGGTTAAGTGAAGAATTTCATGAAGTTAATTGTGAACCCAATATTTTACTTGTAGAAGCTGGTGATTTTATTTCAAAAGGTTTCGAACTAATTCCTGGATTATTTTCGAAAACTTCTGGACTTGTAACGATTGTTCAAAAAAATAATGTTATTAAAACCATTGTTATCAAATCTGGACTTGTTTATGAAGGAAAAAAATTTAAAAATAAATCTAAAAAACTTTATTATCCAGGTGAAAATATATTTTCAAATATAATTGTTAAAACTCTATCATTTTGTGAACAAATTAGTGGAAAAAATATTGATCAGTTATTAGTTCGACCTATTGAAATTTATGAATTTCCTTACTTGAATAAAACTTCAATCGCTAGTTTCTTAAATCCAACGAATCAATCCATTTTTAATTTAACAACAAAAGCAAGTTATTTTTACAAATCTAACCAATCTATTAAAGGTTCAAAACAATTAAATTTAATTTCTAATGTTTTAAATTTTAAAACAAATCGATCATTGAATAAAAATATAACAATTCAATTATCTAGAAGCAAAAAGTTTGATTGCATTAATTTTGAAGTTATTGAAAGACTGAATTTAACAAATTATATTCAACCCAATTTACGGTATCAAAATATTCAATCGTGTTTTTTAATTCAAGAGAATCAATTTCTAAGTAATTACACAATTTTAGGATATTTAGAAGCTACAACATCAAATTCATTAGAAATTGTTAAATTTAAAGTTAAAAAGAAAAGTACGAAACAAATTTTTTTAATTTCGAATAATGATTGTTTAACTATAAAAAAATCTGAAGTTCCAACGAAAAAATTAAATGATTTTATTGTTTCCAAAGAGAATTTAGCAAAAACTGGGAAAATTATTATTGAAAATAATCAATTTTTTACAATTCAAAAAGGTCGACCCTATTTTTTCCCAAATTGTAAAAATGAAAATATAAGTCTTAAAACAAATTGTCAGTACAAATTAGTTTCATCTTCACGGATTCTTTCAGATTTTAAAACAAATAGATCTGTTTCTTTAAACTATCACAATATTGTTAAATTATCTGTAAAACGAAAAGTAAATACCAATCAGAATTCAAACTTCTATGATACGGTTCAAGCAGAATTTTCAAAATTATTTATCAAAACCAATGGAAAACTTTATAGTTGTCTTATTCCACAATTTTTTAAAAAATTTAGCATAAGTCGTCAAGGGTCAAATTTAAAAACTCAACGCTTAGTTCGTTCTAATTCTATCAAAAAACTTGGAAGTAAAAAAACAGAACGAAGTCTATTATTCCAAAGCTCAAATACTATTGAAAATTTTACTAAAGATCAATTTAACAATTCCTTCAATTCTCAGTTAACCTTATTAAAATTTGTTGAACAACCCTTTACAAAATCAACCAAAGCAATTGGTTTATATTCGATTACAGAAGATTATTTTGAACAAGATGTGAATAGTGTTTTTTGTAAAAACACCGAATTTATTGAAGCTGGGAAAACTATTGGATTGTTGAATTTAGAAAAAGAAATTACTGGTGACATTGTTCAAGGTTTACCAAGAATTGAAGAAATTCTTGAAGCTCGAAAGAAAAATTTAAGTATAAAACGTGTTCCAACGAGTCAAAAAAAAGGTCTTTTAGTTCAAAAAACTACATTAGATACAAATTTCGAATTTAAAAAATTAGGTACATCGATTCAAGAAAAAGATAAGATTAATCCACATAAATTATTAAAAGTTTACTTTAATTATTATGGTTCGATTAAATACTTTTTATGTGACCAGACAAAAAACTTTCAACAAAATCGATTACTTAATAATTATGAAGGAAGTTACAAAAGTTTCAAAAAAGTTCAATTATTTATTTTAAATTCAGTTCAGTCTGTTTATCAATCTCAAGGAGTAACAATTAATGATAAACATTTAGAAGTTATCATTAAACAAATGACGACAAAAGTTTTAATTACATATGAAGGCGAAACACCATTGTTACGAAGAGAAGTTATTGATTTATATCATATTCAATATATTAATGAGATTCTCGCAATGGAAAACAAACAAGTTTCTTACTATATCCCATTATTATTAGGCATTACAAAAGCTGCGTTAAACAATCCAAGTTTCATTTCGGCTGCAAGTTTCCAAGAAACAACTCGAGTTCTTACAAAAGCTGCGATTGAAGGTAGAATCGATTGGCTACGTGGTTTAAAAGAAAATATTATTATTGGTCATTTAATTCCATCTGGAACGGGAGCACAAAATTATCGCAATTCGTTCCAAAATTACTGGAAACAAACAAATCTTATCAATTCGAATCCGCAAAGCTTAGAAGATAAGATACCAAAATCTGGACAAGTGAGTTAGGATTTGATATATTAGACTGTATCAATAGATACATGTATATTTAATTAAGTAATTTAAAATTTTTATGTCTGATATTAGTTTATCGCAATTATTAGAAGCAGGTGTGCATTTTGGTCATAAAGCACATCGTTGGAATCCTAAAATGTTTCCTTATATTTATAGTGAAGTTAATAATATTCATATCTTAGATTTAGTTCAATCTGCGACTCTTTTAAAATCTGCAAATAATTTTGTAGAACTAGCTGCAAGTGAAAATAAAACATTTTTATTTGTAGGTACAAAGCGTCAAGCAACAACGTTAATTGCTCAAGAGGCAAAACGATCTAACTCTTATTATGTGAATCATCGTTGGCTTGGTGGTATGTTAACAAATTGGGCAACTGTTAAAGAACGAATTCAACGTTTAAAAGATCTAGAAAAACAAGAGGCAGATGGAACATTTGACTTATTAACGAAAAAAGAAGTTGCCATTCGTCGAAAAGAATTATCTAAATTACGAAAACATTTAGATGGGATCAAAACAATGCCGGATCAACCAGATGTTGCTATTATTATTGATCAAAAACGAGAAATGACAGCAATTTTAGAATGTCGAAAATTAGGAATTCCAGTGGTTTCAATTTTAGACACAAATTGTGATCCAGAATTAGTTGATGTTCCAATTCCTGGAAACGATGATGCTGTAAGATCAATTAAATTAATTTTAAATTCATTAACAGATAGCATTATTAAAGGTCAGTCAAAAATTAAATAATCAAGCTAAAATTATTTATCAAGATATCTAGAAAATGATATCTTGATAATTTAGATAAAAATTTTTATTCATTCATTTACAACTTATTGAATAGTAGTCGATTAATGAATCATAGAAATTGAAAACTTAAAAGTGAAACTCGTTGGTTTCATAAATAATTTAGTAAGAAGAATTAAACGGGAAAGAAAAGGAACAAATATTAAAATGTAACTAGAATTGTAGAAGTTCATAATTGAACTTCTACAATTTCATTTAAGTCTGTAATAATTTTAATTTTTGAAATTAAAATTAGTAACGACCGCCTTCTGGATTCGCTTGTACACTGTAAGATTTAATAGTGTAACGGATCATACGACCTTGAGCTTCAGTACGTTCTAAGTAGAAACCTGGTTCGCTAGTCGGACGGTTAACGATAAATGACATAACACAACTTTCTACACCGTAGCTTGCATCGAATGCATTAAGACGAATGTAACCAGCTGCACATGATTTACGAGCTTCTTTTAATTCGAACATTACAGATGCTGGATCTTTAATATCGAATAAAGGTAAACCCCATAATTCCCAGTAGTTGTTACGTGGGTGTGGATCATCAGTCCACTCAACGTTCATCGCCCAACCTTTAGAGATTGCGTATGCGATTTGTTTTTCAATTTGTTGATCAGTTAAATCTGGTAAGAACGAGAAACAACCTTGTGTAAGTCTCACTATTCAAATACTCCTTTAATTTTTAAAAGTAACTTATTATACGTTTGCTGTTGGTGTTGTAGCGAAATCAGCTGTATCTGTAGACGTGTAGTTGAAACTAATATCTTTCCATAAGTCTAAAGCTGTTTGTAATGGACCACATGTTTTAGCAGCATTACGTAAAATTTGTGGACCAACTTCATTGTTGAAGTAATCAGCACCTTCGTTACGAGCTAAAACCATTGCTTCTAATGCAACACGGTTAGCTGTAGCACCAGCTTGAATACCATCTGGGTGACCAATTGTACCACCACCAAATTGTAATACTACGTCATCACCTAAGTAATGTACTAATTGGTGCATTTGACCACAGTGGATACCACCAGAAGCAACTGGCATACAACGACGTAAACTAGCCCATGGCATTTCGAAGAAAATACCGTAAGGTAAGTTAACTTGTAATGATGTTAAACGTAAAGTATCGTAGAAACCTTTAATCATTAAAGGATCACCTTCTAATTTACCTACAACTGTACCAGCGTGGATATGATCTACACCAGACATACGCATCCATTTACAGATTACACGGAAGTTAATACCATGGTTTTTTTGACGAGCGTAAGTTGAGTTACCCGCACGGTGTAAATGTAAAATCATATCGTTTTTACGAGCCCATAAAGCAATACTTTGAATTGCTGTGTAACCCATTACTAAATCGATCATGATAATTACAGAACCAACTTCTTTAGCGTACTCAGAACGTTCGTAAACGTCTTCCATTGTCGCACCTGTAACGTTTAAGTAAGAACCTTTAACTTCACCTGTTGCAGCTGAAGCACGGTTAATACCTTCCATACAGTTTAAGAAACGTTCTCTCCAACGCATGAATGGTTGTGAGTTAATGTTTTCGTCATCTTTTAAGAAGTCTAAACCACCTTTTAAACCTTCGTATACTACACGACCGTAGTTTTTACCAGATAAACCTAATTTTGGTTTTACTGTAGCACCTAATAAAGGAACACCATACTTGTTTAAACGTTCACGTTCTACAATAATACCTGTTGCAGGACCTTGGAATGTTTTTAAGTATGAGTGTGGAATACGCATATCTTCTAAACGTAACGCTGATACCGCTTTAAAACCGAATACGTTACCAATGATAGATGCTGTTAAGTTAGCTAACGAACCTTCTTCAAATAAATCACATTCGTATGCAATAAAAGCGAAGAATTGGTTTGTTGCGTTTGGAACTGGATCTACACGGTAAGCTTTTGCACGGTAACGGTCACACGCTGTTAATAAATCAGTCCATACAACTGTCCAAGTTGCAGTAGAAGATTCACCAGCTACTGCCGCAGCAGCTTCTACTGGATCTACACCTGGTTGTGGTGTAATACGGAATAAAGCAAGAACATCAGTAGTTTTTACTGCGTATGAAGCATCCCAGTAACCCATTTTAGCGTAAGGGATTACACCAGATTCGTAACGGTCACTTTTAATTCGAGTCCGTTCTGATACAGATTGAGACATTGATTTCTCCTTAGAATAAAAAGGCAATATATAATAGATATTTAACTAATTTAAAACTTAAATTAGTTCTGTCGGTTGAATTTGCCTAAGACGAATTAACAACCTTACTATTAATTATAATCGCTTTTTATTCATTCTTATACAAGTATTTAATTTAATATTATTATAACTTTTAAGAATATACTTTTATTAAAATTATCACAAATATTAAAGATGTTTTTAAAAAATTTTTTATAATTATAGTCAGTAATTACGCTGATAGAAATTTTGTAACTTTTATCATTAAATTTATTTTTAAAATAATTATGATTAGTCAATCCAATAAAGTTTTGAACACAAATATAACAAAACTGGTAAATCAAACTTATCAGTATGGATTTTCAACAAACATTGAAAAAGATATTATTGAGAAAGGATTAAATGAAACTACGGTTAGATTAATATCCGAAAAAAAACAAGAATCAGCTTTTCTCTTAGAATTTCGATTAAAAGCTTATAAAAAATGGAAGCAAATGATTGAACCAGAATGGGCTTATTTAAAACTTCCACAAATCAATTACCAAGATGTAACTTATTATTCTGCTCCAAAGTCACAAAAGAAACTTAAAGATTTAAATGAAGTGGATCCTGAATTATTAAAAACATTTGAAAAATTAGGAATCTCATTAACCGAACAAAAACGATTAGCAAATGTTGCCATTGATGCTGTTTTTGATAGTGTTTCAATTGGGACAACTTTTAAAGAAGAGTTAAGTAAAGCTGGAGTAATATTTTCTTCAATTTCGGAAGCGATTACTGAATATCCTGAATTAATTGAAAAATATTTAGGATCTGTTGTTCCAATAGGAGATAATTACTTTTCTGCCCTAAATTCGGCAGTTTTTACAGATGGATCTTTTTGTTATATTCCTCAAGATACAATTTGTCCACTTGATCTTTCAACCTATTTTAGAATTAATGATCAAAACGCTGGCCAGTTTGAACGAACTTTAATCATTGCTGAAAAAAATAGCTATGTAAATTATCTAGAAGGATGTACAGCACCTCAATATGATACAAATCAATTACATGCAGCTATTGTTGAACTTATTGCCTTTGAAAACGCAACTATTAATTATTCAACGGTTCAAAATTGGTATTCGGGTGACGAGTTCGGGAATGGCGGTATCTACAATTTTGTAACAAAACGTGGTCTATGTGCAGGTGCTAATTCAAAAATTTCTTGGACTCAAGTTGAGACTGGTTCTTCAATTACATGGAAATATCCAAGTTGTATTTTAATGGGTGATAATTCACAAGGTGAATTTTATTCTGTAGCTTTAACAAATAATTATCAACAGGCTGATACTGGAACAAAAATGCTTCATATTGGTCAAAATTCACGAAGTCGAATTATTTCAAAAGGAATTTCGGCAGGAAAATCGAAAAACAGTTATCGCGGATTTGTCAATGTAACAAATAAAGCTATTGGAGCAAGAAATTATTCTCAGTGTGACTCTTTATTAATTGGAAATTTATCGAATGCTAATACGTTTCCATATATTTCAGTTCAAAATTCAACAACAAAAATTGAACATGAAGCCTCAACATCTAAAATTGGTGAAGAACAAATTTTTTACTTTTTACAAAGAGGTATTTGCTTAGAAAAAGCCGTAGAACTAATGATTAGTGGATTCTGTCGAGAAATTTTTACAGAATTACCTTTAGAATTCGCTGCAGAAGCTGATAAACTATTAACTTTAAAATTAGAAGGAAGTGTTGGATAATGAACGTAAATTCTCCTCTTTTAGAAGTCAAAGACTTACATGTTTCAATTAATGAGACTGAAATATTAAAAAATTTAAATTTAACGATTAATAAAGGTGAAATTCATGCAATTATGGGTCCAAATGGGTCCGGAAAAAGTACTTTCTCAAAAGTTTTAGCTGGTCATCCTGCCTATTCAATTTTAAAAGGTGATATCCTTTTTAAAGGCTTAAGTATTTTAGATCTTGAACCAGAGCAAAGATCTCATTTAGGAATTTTTTTAGCCTTTCAATATCCTATTGAAATTCCAGGTGTTAGTAATGAAGACTTCTTACGATTAGCCTATAATTCGAAACAGAAATTTTATAATAAACCGGAGATTGATCCACTGGAATTTTTGACAGTTATTAATGAAAAATTGAAACTTGTGAATATGTCACCAGTTTTTTTAAGTCGAAATGTTAATGAAGGGTTTTCAGGTGGAGAAAAAAAACGAAATGAAATTCTTCAAATGATTTTATTAGATTCCGAATTAGCAATCTTAGATGAAACTGACTCAGGATTAGACATTGATGCTTTAAAAACGATTTCAATGGGGATTAATAATTTTATGGATTCTTCAAAATCAATCTTATTAATTACTCATTATCAACGTTTATTAGATTATATTAAACCAGATTATGTTCATGTTTTCCAAGATGGAAAAATTATTAAGACTGGATCGTCAGAACTAGCGAAAGAGTTAGAAAATAAAGGTTATGAATGGTTAAGATAACTTTTAAAGCTTTTTTATAAAAAACTCCCTAAAAGTCTTTGGAATGATTTATACTACGATCTGTTCCTGTATATTTTTTAATATTGGGTAATTTACTAAAGTAGTTAGATTTTATGTACCCAGAAATTTTTTATTCAAATACGTTTACACTTTTAGCGGAAGCAGAAGTTGGAAAACATTTTTACTGGGATCTTGCGGGGTTTTTAGTACATGGTCAAGTTCTTGTAGTTATTTGGTTTGTTGTATTAATTCTATTAATACTTTCATTCCTAGGTACATCTAACGCTGAGAGAATTCCACATGGTTTCCAGAATTTTATGGAAGCAGCAGTGGATTTTGTCATTGACATTGCTAAGAATCAATTAGGTGAAAGTTTTTATAAAGAGTGGATTCCATTTATTGGAACATTGTTCTTCTTTATTTTTGGCTGTAACTGGGCAGGTGCAATTATTCCTTGGAAATTAATTGAATTACCAGAAGGTGAATTTGCTGCCCCAACAAATGATATTAATACAACAGTTGCATTAGCATTATTAACATCATTAGCATACTTTTACGCAGGTTTAAGTAAGAAAGGATTAGGATATTTCAAACGTTATGTTCAACCTCTTCCACTTCTTCTACCAATTAATATTCTAGAAGATTTTACAAAACCATTATCATTAAGTTTCCGACTATTTGGAAACGTTTTAGCCGATGAATTAACTGTTACAGTATTAACGTCATTAGTTCCATTGGTAGTTCCATTGCCTATTATGTTGTTAGGAATTTTTGCCGGATCTGTCCAAGCATTAATTTTCTCAACATTAGCTGCTGCATATATTGCAGAGGCTCTTGAGTAATGTTTTGACGAATTTCAATTCGATTTTTTAAAATTTATATACATATTTACAACTAAAAATTTATTATGGATTCTATTATTTCTGCTGCTTCTGTTATTGCTGCTGGTTTAGCAATTGGTTTAGCTGCTATTGGACCTGGTATTGGTCAAGGTAACGCTGCTGGTCAAGCTGTTGAAGGTATTGCGCGTCAACCAGAAGCTGAAAACAAAATTCGTGGTACATTATTATTATCTTTAGCTTTCATGGAAGCATTAACAATTTATGGTCTTGTTGTAGCTTTAGCATTATTATTTGCTAACCCATTCAACAGCTAATAAAAAATTGAAACTTCTTTTATAAAGAAGTCAGATAATTGTTACTTCAAACTGTAAAGACTCCTAAGTGAGTCTTTACAAAAAATTTTTAATTCTATAGTCAAACATATAGATTTTATATGATTAATCTTTCAATATTAATTTCAAGTTCAGAAGTTAGTGGACCTGGTGGATTATTTGATATTGATGCAACTTTACCGTTAGTAGCAATTCAATTTTTATTATTAATGGTTATCTTAAATATTATTTTATATAACCCATTATTAACAGTTATTGAAGAGCGGAAAGAATATATTCTAACAAATCTTAGTAAAGCGTCAGAAATATTAGCGGAAGCCAATAAGCTAACAACGAAATATGAACAAGAATTAGATAGCGTCCGTAAAGAAGCCCAATTAGAAATTACAAACTCACAAAAAATTCATAAAGAAATCTTAGAAGTTGAATTAAATATTTCTCAAAAATATATTGATAATTTATTAGATACTATTACAAAAGATCTTCTTGCGAAAAAAGATATTGCTCTAAATAGTTTAGACGAAATTGTTAAATCATTATGTTCTAGCATTGAAACTAGATTAGCAATTTAAATTTTTTGTCAGACGTAATTTTCCTTTTTATAACTGAACAGTTTACATAAAAACTCGAAAATATGGAAAATTTTGATCAAATTTTTACATTACTTGCCGAACACGAAGGTATTAGCTTAAATACAGACATTCTAGAAACAGGCTTAATTAATATTCTTGCGTTACTTGCAATTTTAATTTATACAGGTCGAGACTTTTTAGGATCATTATTAGAAGAGCGAAAAACAACGATTGTAAATGGTGTTCAAGATGCCGAAGATCGTTTAAATGAAGCACAAAAACGTTTAGACGAAGCGAAAAAGCAACTAAACCAAGCTAATTTAGTGATTAGTGAAATTAAAAATGAGACTATCACAACGAAAAAAAGATTACTGGAGTCAGACGCTTTTCAAGCAAAAAAAGATCTAACAGTTCGATTTGAACGTGCTTTAGCAACTTTTAGATCAAAAGAACGCCAAATTTTTGTAGAGATTAAACAACAGATTATTTCTCTAGTTTTACAACGAACAGTAAGTCGCGCACAAGAAACATTTAAATCTCAAGAACGTGCAACTGCTTTAATTAATGAAACTATTAATAAATTAGAAGGAGATTTATTATGAGTGGAAATCCATTAACAAAAAAAATTGCCGCTCCTTATGCACGTGCGTTATTTGATTTTTCTGTTGAAAAAAATATTATGCATCAAATTACAGCAGATTTTCAAAATTTAGATGTTTTTCTGAATGAAGCCTCAGAATTAACAGATTATTTAAATAATCCTGTTGTGAAACAAGAAGCAAAAAGCAAAATCTTAGAAAAAACCATTAAATCACAAATTAATACTGAAACATTTAAATTTCTAATGGTTTTAGTAGAACGTGATCGGATTAATTTATTACGTGACGTTATTGAAAGTTATTTAGGATTAGTGTATCAAACTGCATCAATTAAAATGATTGAAGTTTCAACTGCATCTGCTTTTACAAATGCACAAAAAAATACATTAATTGAAAAACTAAAAGAATTAACAAACGCGCGTGAAATTAGATTGGTGATTAATGAAGATCCAAGTTTAATTGGTGGATTCTTAATTAAAACTGAATCAAAAATTATTGATTTTACGATCAAGAATAAACTACAACAGTTAGCAAAACATTTAGATACTGTTTTAGAAATTTAACTGTAAAAAACTTTATTAACTTTTTATATTTCAAAAAATAATACAATGATAAACATTCGTCCAGACGAAATTAGTAGTATTATCCGTGAACAAATTGAACAATATGATCAAGAGGTTAAAGTAGATAATATTGGTACTGTATTACAAGTTGGTGATGGTATTGCTCGAGTTTATGGTCTTGACCAAGTAATGAGTGGCGAACTTTTAGAATTTGAAGACAAAACAATTGGTATTGCTTTAAACCTAGAAAATGACAACGTAGGTGTTGTATTAATGGGTACTGGCCGTCAAATTTTAGAAGGTAGTACAGTAAAAGCAACAGGCCGTATTGCACAAATTCCAGTAGGAGAAGGATTTTTAGGTAGAGTTGTAAATGCTTTAGGTGCACCAATTGATGGAAAAGGTGAAATCGCAAGTACAGAAACTCAGTTACTTGAAGCAATGGCACCTGGTATCATTAGTCGTAAATCAGTTTGTGAACCATTACAAACAGGTATTACATCTATCGATGCAATGATTCCAATTGGTCGTGGACAACGAGAATTAATCATTGGAGATCGACAAACAGGTAAAACTGCAATTGCGATTGATACAATTATCAACCAGAAAAAAGAAAACGTTATTTGTGTTTATGTAGGTGTTGGTCAAAAAGCATCGACAGTTGCTCAAGTTGTAAATGTTCTAGAAGAAAAAGGTGCAATGTCATATACAATTATTGTATCTGCTAGTGCTAATGACCCTGCTACATTACAATACATTGCTCCATATGCTGGTGCAGCTTTAGCGGAATACTTTATGTACAAAGGAAAAGCGACATTAGTTATCTATGATGATTTAACTAAACAAGCTATGGCATATCGTCAAATGTCGTTATTATTACGTCGTCCTCCAGGGCGTGAAGCTTATCCTGGTGATGTATTCTACTTACACTCACGTTTATTAGAACGCGCTGCAAAATTAAGTGATGCATTAGGTGGTGGTAGTATGACTGCACTTCCAGTTATTGAAACACAAGCAAGTGATGTTTCAGCTTATATTCCTACAAATGTAATTTCAATTACAGACGGACAAATCTTCTTATCAAATGATTTATTTAACTCAGGGATTCGTCCAGCTATCAACGTTGGTATTTCAGTATCACGTGTAGGTTCAGCTGCTCAAACAAAAGCAATGAAAAAAGTTGCTGGTAAATTAAAATTAGAATTAGCTCAATTTGCTGAATTAGAAGCTTTCTCTCAATTTGCTTCAGATTTAGACGAAGCAACACAAAAACAGTTAGCACGTGGAACACGTTTACGTGAAGTTTTAAAACAACCACAAAATTCACCATTATCTGTTGCACAACAAGTAGCTTTAATTTTCACAGGTATTAATGGTTTCTTAGATGATTTACCTGTTGCTGATGTGAAAAAATATTGTGCAAGTTTACTTTCATATATTGAATCATCAAAAAAACAATATATCGAGATTGTTTCATCAACAAATCAATTTACAGATGAAGCAGAATCATTATTAAAAGAGGCAATTGCAGAATCTAAAGCCTTATTTGTTAAAAATTAATAAAAAATAGATCTGTCTTTATTCTTATTACTAAAGTAATAAGAATAAAGTTTTAACAAAATGTTTTTTTTTTTACTTTTTAATTGGTGGAATCGTATATTGTTTTAATAAACTTCGGAATTCATCACCTGTAAGAGTTTCAGCATCTAATAACTTTTCAACAATTAAGTCAATAATTACGCGATTGTCTAAAACAATTTTCGTTGCAACTTGTTCACAATGATTCACAATTTTACATACTTCAGCATCAATACGATCGCTTATTGCGTCTTCATTTCCACCCATAAAAATTTGTTCATTGTTATTGTCTTCAAGAGCAATTGGACCAATACTTGACATACCATAACGTGTCACCATTTGACGAGCAATATTTGTAACTTGTTGTAAGTCATTACTTGCCCCAGTTGTAATCTCCGGATCCCCAAAAACAACTTTTTCTGCTACTCGACCGCCAAGTGTTGTAATGATTCGGGCTAATAATTGAGAACGTGAAACTAACATTTGATCTTCTTCTGGCGCAAACCAAGTTAATCCTTTAGCTCCACCACGAGGAATTAATGTTACTTTTTCGACATCATCATGATTTTCTAATAATGAACCTACAATCGCATGACCCACTTCATGGTAGGCAATTAGTTTCTTATTTTTTGTATCTTCCATTGCTGATCCGGCAATACCACCAATGATTCGATCTGCAGCTTCATTAACTTCATTTTTAGTAATCGTTGTTTTTTTATAACGTGTTGCTAAAATGGCAGATTCATTTAATAAATTGGCTAAATCTGCACCTGAGAATCCTGGTGTTCGATTTGCTAATTGAACTAATGATACGTCTGGACTTAGGGGTTTGTTTCGTGCATGAACTTTTAAAATTGCTAATCGGCCTAAACGATCTGGTAATCCAACAGTAATTTGTCGGTCAAAACGACCAGGTCGTAATAAGGCTGCATCTAAAATATCAACACGATTTGTTGCACCAACAACAATAACTCCTTTATTTTCTTTGAAACCATCCATTTCTGTTAATAGTTGGTTTAGCGTTTGTTCACGTTCGTCATTTCCACCACCTATACCTGCTCCACGTTCACGACCAACAGCATCAATTTCGTCAATAAAAACAATACACGGTGTATTCTCTGAAGCTTTTTTAAATAAATCACGAATTCGTGCTGCTCCAATCCCGATAAACATTTCAACGAATTCTGACCCAGCTACACTATAAAATGGTACACTGGCTTCATTTGCAATTGCTTTAGCTAATAATGTTTTCCCCGTTCCTGGAGGGCCTACTAATAAAACACCTTTTGGAATTTTAGCACCTACTAACGTATATCGTTCTGGTTCTTTTAAAAATGAAACAATTTCTTCAAATTCTGCTTTGGCTTCATCAATTCCAGCAATATCATCAAACGAAATTCCAGTATCAGGTCGTTGATCAAATCGAGCTGGGGACTTTCCTAAATTCATTGGAGATGATCCTGAATTTTGTGAAAAATTCTCTGAATTCTGGAAAAAGAATATTAAACCTCCAATAAAAATTAATGGTAAAATTAAGTTACTTGCAATTGTTACAAATAAACTTTTACGCGGCATTGGATGAGCATCAAAATCGATATTGTATTCTTTTAATTTTTGAATAAGTTGAGAAGCTCCTACCGGAATTTCAACCCGAATTGATTGTGGACGGTTTCCTAATTCAGGGCTAGAAGCTAATACCATTGCATTTCGGCTATTATCATATAAATCAACTTGTTTAATCCAGCCTAATTCTAAATACTCTAAAAATCGACCATAAGTCATTCTTGAACTACTAGAATTAGTAGTAACTTCTGCTGTCGATTTAGTATTATTATCCATCATTTCTGTCAAATTTGACATTCGAATCCCAATAAAGATACATGCAAAAATTAATAATCCTATAAGGATTTTTTTTATTGTATTACGATCCATGTGTTTTTAAATTAAATTAATATATAAATTTATTCTCGATAATATAATAACACACTTTCTTTTTTGAACCCAACTATATTTAAAATTTTATTGTTAAAATTTATATTTTTCAATTAAACTATATATTATTAATCAACCTTTTATAGTTTAAGTAATTATGGTAAATAGAGGTTCTGTTGTTAAAATTCTTAGAAAAGAGTCATACTGGTTTAACCAAACTGGAACTGTTGCAACTGTCGATCAAAGTGGAATTCGATATCCTGTTGTAGTTCGATTTGAAAATGTAAATTATAGTGGTACAAATACTAATAACTTTGCATTAGATGAATTAGTAGAAGTTGAATCTGGAAAGTAATCCTAATAAGTTTTAGATCAATGCTTATTAGCAATGATCTAAAATCGATTACAATTGTTGAAAAAAGTTCAAGGACTTAGCTTATTAAAATTTAATTAATAAATACTAAAAATATTTAAGAATTATTTCAGATTTATTGACGGTAGGAAAACTCGTTTTGGATAGTTTTTTCACTAAATATTTTTTTGTTTGCTCACCTGTTAAATTGAAATTCATCTTTTTTGAAATCGTGTCAATAATTAACAATACTATCTTTTCACTAATAATTAAACTTTAACTAATTTGAAAGTTTTTCATATTGTTGTTTTTTGATTAACTTATTAAAAAGACGTATTTAAATTATGTTCCGAAATTTATTTTACTAATTGGTCAAGAAGCAAAAATAATTAAGACAAATATAAGGAATAAAATAAATTTCTAAGTTAGTTATCAAAAATAGCTGAAGGCTTGAAAAATGAACAAATCACCTGAAGATCTGACAGAAGACCAAATTCAATAGCTTAAACATAAAAAAACAACTTCTAAAGGGTTGAAACATCTACTAAATTTCTGCTAAAGACTTCTAAAATCAATTAAAAATGAAGATTTGCTCCATTCAGAGAGTTGTTTTCACAACAAGATCGCAGAACAATAACAATTTCAAGAAATCCAAAATTCTAGAAATCAAGTCTTAGATTCTTTGAGCCTTTAAAATAAATTAAAAAAATTTTGAATCCAGAATACTTCTCTTGGGGTAAGCTTCAAGATCATTTTAACGATGAATAATTTATGCCTAATTTAATATTCTGGAGCTTCTGGTCACTATATCCTAAAAAACAGGTAATCTTATCTCAGAAGCTGCCAGAAGCAGTAAGGTCAAGACTTCTGTAGATTTCGACTTTATATTTATTTCGACTTATCTAAAGTCTACGGATAAGTTTAGTTAATAAATTATTGTTAAGTGGATTCAAATCGAAAGATTTTTTACGAATTTAAAAATAATTACGAAAAGGTTTGAATTAATTTCATAAATTGATAAATACTTAATTGATTTAACGAATAAATGGGAATATTTTTCTGTTGGGCTAGTTTTTTTAATCTTAAATTATTTATTAAATGTTTTTTTAAACCAATAATTAAACTTGCTTTTTTAATGTCAGTTGTTAAAGTAAAGCGAATATTAACTTTTGACATTGCTTCTTTAATAAAATTATTAGAAATCGAATACGAATAAATAATTAAATTTTTGGAACTAAGCTGTGCTGAATATTTACTATTAAATTCATTAATTTCAGGCCAAATTCTTTCAGAAGGAATTAGATTTTGGTTGGAATTTTTTATACTTTTCATTAGAAAGGTCGAATAAGGGTAATAGTTCTGACATTTTATTTGAACTTTCTCAGGTAACAAAATTTGGCGAATTTGTTCTTTTCCAGAATTATTGCGAAGAAATAAATCAACCGAATGTGCAACATCCTCATGAATTGTCCAAGAATTTGAGTTATTAATTTCAATTACAAGTTCAAAGGTTGGATAAGCTTTGCGTTCTAAAATACTTTTTTGAGTTCCTCGACGTTTCGCTTCCTCGTCACTTAATGTAACATATTTAATTCCACCTATTAATTCTGCTAATGAAGGATTTTTAATTAAGTTTTCTAAGCAATTTCCATGAGTTGTTCCAACAAGTTTCACACCTTTTTCCGCAATTGTTCTCGCCGCTAATACTTCTAAATCTGTACCAATTTCATCAATAATAATCACTTGTGGCATATGATTTTCAACAGCTTCAATCATAACTTGATGTTGAAATTCTGTTTGTGAAACTTGCATTCTTCGTGCCCGACCAATTCCAAAATGAGGAATATCACTGTCGCCAGCAATTTCATTTGAAGTATCAATAATAATAACTCTTTTTTCCATTTCATCAGCTAAAACACGACCAATTTCACGAATAATTGTTGTTTTTCCAACTCCAGGACGTCCTAGAATTAAAATGGATTTGTCAGATTCTAATAAATCTCGAATTACGGAAATAGTTCCAAATACTGCCCGACCAACTCGACATGTTAATCCATTAATTAAGAATTGACGATTTCGAATACAACTAATTCGATGGAGAGTTCGTTCAATACCAGCACGATTTTCACTACTAAATTTACTTATTCGCTGAGTAATATAGTCAAGATCTTGCCAAGAAATAATTTTTTGTGATAAATATTCTGGTCCGTGACTAAAGCGTGCTTCAGGCCGGCGACCCAAATCTAATACGATTTCAATTAGTTCATTTTTATATGGATGTTGATGAAGATATTGTTGAATAAAAAAAGGTAAGTTTTGTAGTAGTTTTTCTAAGTCATTATCAGTATTCATTCTATCTACGAGTCAGTCAAAATCTCTAATTTAAATCAGTTTTAACAATGTTTTCTAATTTAAATTAGAGAAAGTTTTTAATTAGTGATTTCAATTAATGATTGAAATGTTGAACTATCTAAAATAGCAATTTGTGATAACATTTTTCGATTTAAATCAATATTCGATTTCTTAAATTTATTAATTAATTGACTATAAGAAATACCGTTTAATCGAGAAGTAGCATTAATTCTACTAATCCAAATTCTTCTAAAAATTCGTTTTTTTTGTTTTCGTCCTATATAAGAATATCGTAAAGCTTTCATTACTTGTTGATTAGCTACTCGGAATAGAATAGAGTGAGCACCTCTATACCCACTTGCTAACGACAAAATTTTTTTACGACGTTTTCGTGCTACATTTCCACGTTTGACTCTAACCATTTTTGTTTATTGAATTGTTAATTAATATAATTAATAAGGTAGCATTAATTTAATAGCCTTTACATCGCTTTTTTTGACACAAAGAACTTGAGATAGTTTACGTTTTTGTTTGTTTGATTTGTGCATTAATAAATGTCCTTTAAAAGCATGACGACGTAAAAAATTATCGTTTCCCGTAATTTTATATCTTTTTGCCGCAGCTTTTCGCGTTTTTAATTTTGGCATAATATTTTCGTTTTATTTGTATCTAATAGAGCGTCTTTAAAATTGGTTTCAAATTTTAAGGGATAGAAGATTAAAAAATCATCAGTAATTCTTGAATGAAACCTATTAATTTCATTTTTTACTAGTCTTCTGAGTAGAATAGATAAATTTTTTGAGTCTCCCTATAAAAAGAAGTGATTGAACCTATCATATTCAATAATGAGCTTCTTGTCAATAAAAAAAGTTTTTTCGAGAGCTTCTTAGATTGGAAGGAGTGGATTGGTGAAAATTAACTCTTGCATAATTCGGAAAAGTTTAGTAGTATTTCTAGTAGAAACTCTATAGGTTTCCTTAGAAAAATTTATTCGGGATATAGCTCAGTTTGGTAGAGCACCTGCTTTGGGAGCAGGGGGTCGTAGGTTCAAATCCTACTATCCCGAGTCTTAGTTTTGGGCGATTCGGAAAGGATTCTCGGGTAGTTTTGGTTCGAAAAGGAAAAAAATCTAATTTCATTGGAAAAAACTTTCCAAACTATTGATAGAATTTTATTTATTTTTTATTATTATAGTATTCTACTGTTATTAACTTACTCCTAATTCAAAATTTCTAATGAGTTTAGACCAAAAATTTATTCCAATTCGAACAGCTATTTATGAAATAGTTGGAAATTTCTTTGAGAAGATTGCAGGCTTATTTGGCTATCCAACAAGTCCTGGAATGCCAACGATTTATAACATGCCAAATGAAGTATTTGCAAGATCACAATTCTTCGAGAGTCTCCCAGAGCATGAAACCTACTGGCCTCCGATTCAACGTCCGGAAACTTGGTTTGAAATGGTTTTTGGACCTGCTCCAAAAGTAGAGATTGTTCCTCGATATATCTATGAAAGTAAAGATGAAGGATTTTATAATTTTTATATTGAAAATTATAAAAATATTTATTTTTTACCTGATTGGGTTTCCGAATTTATTCAAGTTCACTTAAATATTTGTTTAGATATTAGTCTTTTAGAGACTATTCGTGAGGTTTTATTTCTTGGCCTAATGATTTATTCTCAAATGGTAGTTCTTCGAATTGCTATTTCTTGGCTCATTTATATCAATCCTTATACATTCCCCTGGTGTTATTTAGCTGCTGCAGTCGATTGGACTGAAGATGTTCTGCAAGGAATTGTACCAGCAATTCTGGGAGTTAATATTACTGGAAGTGTGTTTCTGGGTGTTCTGGGTGTAATAGCGGATAGTTTAAACCATTTAGTCTTTACTATGCCATTTTTACCAAGTGAAGCTGAAGAGACAAAATTACTTATCAACCAGGAAATGAAAGATGTTTTAGTGTTTCATTATCTCCCAATCTTATGGTATCGTCATCCAATTCCAAATGATGTGCGTGAATTTTGGTATTATCAAAGGCCTGACATCTTAGAATATATGCAAACCGCTTATAAAGATTTGGATCTTCAACTTTTACCAAATGGAATTCTTCAAGAGTTGAGTCAGAAAAGTAATTTGCTTACACAACTGAATACGCTGACAGAATCATTCTCAACAAATTTAGTATCTGATTCGAATTCCATCGTTCACTGGTTTAATAATTTTTTTAAGATTCCTTCAGAAACGGAAACTTCAAGTATCCAATGAGTTTGAAGGAATTTTTTCTGATGAAAGATGAATCAAATTCGCTCGAATCAAAGTTTAGTCAATCTTAGAATTGCCAGTATTCCTAAGATCGCTTCCCTAACTCATTTTTTTGAACTATAAAGTAAAAATTCATTTATGGTTTGATCTGTGAGTTTCGGTTGGATTGAAAAGACTACTAGAAATTTCTTTGGTTGACTAACTTCTATTTGAACTTCGAAAGTCTTTCTTGGAAACTCCCCAAGACCTTGCTGTGTCTTGATTTCTGAGTCCCGTTGCTATATTTTTTCTTTAATTTTTTAACTCCAAATCTTTCTCTTTCGAAATCGTTAGTAAAGTTTTAAAATTTAATATTAACTATTTTTTAAAGTTTCAATAACTTAAGGATACATAAATCTTTCGTTTTTAGATTCAATAGTAATCTAACAATCAACTTTACAAGATAGACTTTTCAAGAAGTTAAACAAAACTAAATTTATGGAAATTTAAAGAGAGTTTGATCCTGGCTCAGGATGAACGCTGGCGAGATGCCTTACACATGCAAGTCGTACGGGGATTTTTAATTCAAGTGGCGGACGGGTGAGTAACACGTAAGAATTTGCCTTTAGGAGGGGGACAACAACTGGAAACGGTTGCTAATACCCCATATGCTTTCGAGTGAAATGGATTTTTCCGCCTAAAGAGAAGCTTGCGGCTGATTAGCTTGTTGGTGAGGTAATGGCTCACCAAGGCGACGATCAGTATCTGGTTTGAGAGGATGATCAGACACACTGGAACTGAGACACGGTCCAGACTCCTACGGGAGGCAGCAGTGGGGAATTTTCCGCAATGGGCGAAAGCCTGACGGAGCAATCTCGCGTGAGGGATGACGGCCTATGGGTTGTAAACCTCTTTTTTCAGGGAGGAACAAAATGACGTGTACCTGAAGAATAAGCATCGGCTAACTCCGTGCCAGCAGCCGCGGTAAGACGGAGGATGCAAGTGTTATCCGGAATCACTGGGCGTAAAGCGTCTGTAGGTGGTTTGATAAGTCAACTGTTAAATCTTGAAGCTCAACTTCAAAATCGCAGTCGAAACTATTAGACTAGAGTATAGTAGGGGTAAAGGGAATTTCCAGTGGAGCGGTGAAATGCGTAGATATTGGAAAGAACACCGATGGCGAAGGCACTTTACTGGGCTATTACTGACACTCAGAGACGAAAGCTAGGGTAGCAAATGGGATTAGATACCCCAGTAGTCCTAGCCGTAAACAATGGATACTAGATGTTGAACAGATCGACCTGTGCAGTATTAAAGCTAACGCGTTAAGTATCCCGCCTGGGAAGTATGCTCGCAAGAGTGAAACTCAAAGGAATTGACGGGGGCCCGCACAAGCGGTGGAGCATGTGGTTTAATTCGATGCAACGCGAAGAACCTTACCAGGGTTTGACATGATACGAATTTCTTTGAAAGGAGAAAGTGCCGTTTGGAACGTATACACAGGTGGTGCATGGCTGTCGTCAGCTCGTGTCGTGAGATGTTGGGTTAAGTCCCGCAACGAGCGCAACCCTCATTTTTAGTTGCCTTTATGGAACTCTAGAAAGACTGCCGGTTATAAACCGGAGGAAGGCGGGGATGACGTCAAGTCAGCATGCCCCTTACACCCTGGGCTACACACGTGCTACAATGGGTGAGACAATGAGATGCAACTCTGCGAAGACAAGCTAATCTATAAACTCACTCTAAGTTCGGATTGTAGGCTGCAACTCGCCTGCATGAAGTTGGAATCGCTAGTAATCGCTGGTCAGCTATACAGCGGTGAATTCGTTCCCGGGCCTTGTACACACCGCCCGTCACACCATGGAAGCTGGTTATGCCCGAAGTCGTTACTCTAACCTTTTTGGAGGAGGATGCCTAAGGTAGAATTAGTGACTGGGGTGAAGTCGTAACAAGGTAACCGTACTGGAAGGTGCGGTTGGATCACCTCCTTTTAAAAGTATTTGAAATAAAATTATTTTAAAAAATTGTGGTTGATAATTGATCATTAAAATCAAAGAAAACGGGCTATTAGCTCAGTTGGTTAGAGCGCACCCCTGATAAGGGTGAGGTCTCTGGTTCAAATCCAGAATGGCCCAACGGGGGTATAGCTCAGTTGGTAGAGCATCGCCTTTGCACGGCGGTTGTCAGCGGTTCGAATCCGCTTACCTCCACATGAAAAAATTTCGTAATTTTTTTAGAACAGAAACAAACGTCTTAAATTCAAGGAATTAAGAGTTTATGGGGGATACCTTGGCATTCAGAAGCGATGAAGGACGCGGTTACCGGCGAAACGCTTCGGGGAGCTGGAAACAAGCTATGATCCGGAGGTCTCCGAATGAGGAAACTTTTTATACTACTTATTGAATTCATAGATAAGAAAGAGCGAACCTAGGGAATTGAAACATCTTAGTACCTAGAGGAAAAGAAAGTAACAAACGATTCTCTTAGTAGCGGCGAGCGAAACGGGAGAAGCCTAAACTTAGTTTCAACTAAGGGTAGCGGGACAATTGTTAATCGATTAGGACAATTAGATGAATAAGCTGGAATGCTTAACCAAAGAAAGTGATAGTCTTGTAGTCGAAAATTGAAATAATCAAATTGAATCCCAAGTAGCATGGAGCACGTGAAATTCCGTGTGAATCTGCGAGGACCACCTCGTAAGGCTAAATATTCCTGAATGACCGATAGTGAAACAGTACCGTGAGGGAAAGGTGAAAAGAACCCCGGGAGGGGAGTGAAAAGAACATGAAACCATAAACTTACAATCAGTAGGAGGACGACTAAAACGTCTGACTTCGTGCCTGTTGAAGAATGAGCCGGCGACTTATAAGTAGTGGCAGGTTAAAGCAGAGAATGCTGAAGCCATAGTGAAAGCGAGCCTGAATAGGGCATATGTCACTGGTTATAGACCCGAACCCGGATGATCTAACCATGGTCAGGTTGAAGCTTAGGTAATACTAAGTGGAGGACCGAACCGACTGATGTTGAAAAATCAGCGGATGAACTGTGGTTAGGGGTGAAATGCCAATCGAATTCGGAGCTAGCTGGTTCTCCCCGAAATGCGTTTAGGCGCAGCGATAAATGTTATAACTTAGGGGTAAAGCACTGTTACGTATGCGGGCTGGTAATTCGGTACCAAATCGTTGCAAACTAAGAATACTAAGTGGAAAGTTTATCAGTGAGACTGTGGGGGATAAGCTCCATTGTCAAGAGGGAAACAGCCCAGAGCACCAGTTAAGGCCCCTAAATAATTACTAAGTGATAAAGGAGGTGGGAGTGCAGAAACAATCAGGAGGTTTGCTTAGAAGCAGCAATCCTTTAAAGAGTGCGTAATAGCTCACTGATCGAGTAAACCTGCGCCGAAAATGTACGGGACTAAGTAATTTGCCGAAACTGTGCGATATATTTGAAATATATCGGTAGGGGAGCGTTCTGTTGTAGGTTGAAGTATTAGCGGAAGCGGATATGGACGAAGCAGAAGTGAGAATGTCGGCTTGAGTAACGAAAATATAGGTGAGAATCCTATACCCCGAAAACCCAAGGTTTCCTCCGGAAGGCTCGTCCGCGGAGGGTAAGTCAGGACCTAAGGCGAGGCTGAAAAGCGTAGTCGATGGATAACGGGTTAATATTCCCGTACCATTATTTATTGATAACGAGGGACGGAGAAGGCTAAGCTGGCCGGATATTGGTTACCGGTTTAAGCGTTCGAGATGTTGAGAAACGGAGAAAACGTTTTGAGTTGAGACGTGAATACGAGATGCTACGGCATTGAAGCAGTGTATGTCAGACTTCCAAGAAAAGCTCGCAATGTCATAAATAAATAATGCCTGTACCATAACCGACACAGGTGGGTAGGTAGAGTATACTAAGGGGCGCGAGATAACTCTCTCTAAGGAACTCGGCAAAATGACTCCGTAACTTCGGGAGAAGGAGTGCCTTATTCTATAAGGTTGCAATAACAAGATCCAAGCAACTGTTTACCAAAAACACAGGTCTCCGCTAAGTCGTAAGACGATGTATGGGGGCTGACGCCTGCCCAGTGCCAGAAGGTTAAAGAAGTTGGTTAGCATTTGCGAAGCTGGTAACTGAAGCCCTGGTGAACGGCGGCCGTAACTATAACGGTCCTAAGGTAGCGAAATTCCTTGTCGGGTAAGTTCCGACCCGCACGAAAGGCGTAATGATTTGGATACTGTCTCAGAGAGGGGCTCGGTGAAATAGACTTGTCTGTGAAGATGCGGACTACCTGCACCAGGACAGAAAGACCCTATGAAGCTTTACTGTAACTTGAAATTGAAATTGGACTTTACTTGCGCAGTATAGGTGGGAGGCGTTGAGTTTATTCTTGCGGGAATTTAGGAGCCATCAGTGAGATACCACTCTGGTAATGTTAGATTTCTAACTTTGTATCATAATCTGGTCAAAGGACAGTTTCAGGCGGGCAGTTTGACTGGGGCGGTCGCCTCCTAAATGGTAACGGAGGCGTACAAAGGTTTCCTCTGAACGTGTAGAAATCGTATCTAGAGTATAAAGGCATAAGGAAGCTTGACTGTGAGACTTACAAGTCGAGCAGGGACGAAAGTCGGTCTTAGTGATCTGACGGTGCTGAGTGGAAAGGCCGTCACTCAACGGATAAAAGTTACTCTAGGGATAACAGGCTGATCTCCCCCAAGAGTTCACATCGACGGGGAGGTTTGGCACCTCGATGTCGGCTCATCGCATCCTGGGGCGGTAGTACGTCCCAAGGGTTGGGCTGTTCGCCCATGAAAGCGGTACGCGAGCTGGGTTCAGAACGTCGTGAGACAGTTCGGTCCATATCCGGTGTAGGCGTTAGAATATTGAGAGGAGCCTTCTTTAGTACGAGAGGACCGAGAAGGACATACCTCTGGTGTACCAGTTATCGTGCCAACGGTAAACGCTGGGTAGCTATGTATGGAGAGGATAACCGCTGAAAGCATCTAAGTGGGAAGCCCACCTCAAGATAAGTATTCTCATCACGTAAGTGAGTAAGGTCACGGTAAGACTAACCGTTTGATAGGCATTAAGTATAACTGTAGTAATATAGGAGCTGAGATGTCCTAACAGACCGAGGACTTGAATTTTTTGATAGTTACTAGGAATTGATTTCCTAGTAACTACTTTTGCTTTGGTGTTTTTAGTGTACTAAGCGGAACCACACTGATCCATCTCGAACTCAGTTGTGAAACGTTATAAATCGACGACAATACTTGGAGGGGGACCTCCTGGGAAGATAGTTCAATGCCAAAGTTTTTGATTCCTTTTTTGATTCCTTTCTCGTGTTCTCGATTGATTCAAGCTAGAATTCAAGCGAGATAGAAAGGTATCGAACCTAAAATTGAAATGAAGAAACATTACTAGTGACTTAAGATTCGTTTAGAAGAATAGTTTTGGAAAAGTGAAAGAATTCATCCACTTCCCGAAAACTATTCTTACGATTTCCTTTACGAAAGCCATCCATAGCTATGTAAGCCTTTTCCTAAGAAATTAACCCCTAAATAGCAAATCCAGATGACGAAAAAGCCTAAACCACCTAAAACGGCTGTCTTTTTCCCTTCCCAACCTTTTGTCAGACGCGCATGTAAATACGTAGCAAAGACTAACCAAGTGATTAAGGCCCATGTTTCTTTTGGATCCCAGCTCCAGTACGAACCCCAGGCTTCATTAGCCCAAACACCACCTGAAATAATACCAATCGTTAAGAATGGAAAACCTAAACCAATGATCCGATAACTCCAATTATCTAAACTTTGTAATAACTTTAGTTTTCCTAATTCGGAAATTTCATTCGAAGAAGAAATGACTTTTGCTTCATAATAATCTAACATTACATTGTATAAAGGTAATGAAGAGTTCTCAACTACTTTTAAATCAATATCTTCATAACGAGAGATAACTAAAAATAAAATACATAAAAGTGAACCCATAATTAATGTAGCATAACTTAAAAGCATCATACTTACATGTAGCATTAACCAATTAGATTGTAAAGCTGGAACCAAAGGAGAGGATTTTTGCATTTCTGGTGATAGGGTTAGATTAGCAAATCCATTAATCAATAAAGTAATCGGGATCAAGATTGATCCAATTAGTCGACTTTTTGTTTTTGTTTCTAGATACAAGTAAATTGTTAAAAGTGTCCATGTTAAAAAAAGTAAGGATTCATATAAGTTACTTAGGGGAAAATAACCAGCAACAATCCATCGTGAACAAAGAATAAAGAAGAGTAAGATATTCGCAATTACTGTACTTGTCCGACCAAGAAGAGAGATAAATACTTTTTCTCGAAAGAAAAATAAATTTACCCAATAGATTACCATTGCAAATAGTAAAACGCCAAAAACAATATTTGATAAAAGATTTTGAATTTCATTCCAATCCATCAAATTTCTCCAGTAAAAAATTTCTACATACATTATGTTATAGTATAGTATTGTACTAAAAAATCAACCGATTATAAACTCGGATACCAAGTTTTAGAGTAAATTAGGAAGAGAAAGAATTTTTAAAAATTCAATTGACATGGAATTAGATCTGTGAGTATTATAAGAGTAATTTAAATAAGATCATAATATTATGTCAATACTACGAAAATATGAAATAATGATTCTGTTAACAGAGGAATTCAACGATAGTGAATTAAAAACGTGGGTATTTAACTATGCAAAAAATTTAAGAAAATTTAATGTTTGTGATATCTCAGTGATTTCTCGTGGAAAACATAATTTATCATATCCAATTAATAACTGCGCGAAAGGAAATTATATTCAGTTAAATTTTTCGAGTATGCCGAAGTATATAAACAATTTTTCAAATCTTTTAAAATTAGATTCGAATGTTGTAAGATTTTTAGTCTTTAATAAAGGGTAAAAAAACTGAGTCATTATAACAATTGTTTCGTTATATGGCTCAATTTTTAGTAATAAAAATTTTACAATTCCTAGACGAATATGATAGAATTATATTAGAATATATCCTCAGTAGCTCAGTGGTAGAGCAATCGGCTGTTAACCGATTGGCCGTAGGTTCAAGTCCTACCTGGGGAGTGAAACTAAACGTAATATTTTATGACTACTAGTATTGATAAATTAATAATTGGTAATAAAGTTTTTAATTCGCGCTTAATGTTGGGAACAGGGAAATATAAAACACCTCGCGATGCACATGAAAGTATTCAGGCAAGTGAATGTGAAATTGTCACTGTTGCAATTCGACGTCTTCCAACAAATTTAACTCATGATAGTTCAAGTTTTTTAAATACATTAAATTGGGAGAAACTATGGTTATTACCAAATACCGCAGGTTCCCAAACCGCCGAAGAAGCAATTAGAATGGCATTTTTAGGTCATGAATTAGCTTGTCAAATAGGTCAAGAAGAAAATTTCTTTGTCAAACTAGAAGTCATATCCGATCCAAAATACTTATTGCCCGACCCAATCGGAACATTGAAAGCCGCCGAATTTTTAGTTAAAAAAGGATTTACAGTCTTACCTTATATCAACGCAGATCCTATATTAGCTTTACATCTTGAAGATTTGGGTTGTGCAACAGTTATGCCTTTAGGTTCCCCGATTGGTTCAGGTCAAGGATTAAATAATTTAGCAAATATTAAAATTATTATTGAAAATGCTGGAGTACCTGTTATTGTAGATGCTGGAATTGGAGCACCTAGTGAAGCAACAGCTGCAATGGAACTTGGAGCAGATGGTATTTTATTGAACACAGCAGTGGCCCAATCTAAAAATCCTGCCCAGATGGCTTTAGCAATGAATTTAGCTGTTCAATCTGGTCGATTAGGTTATTTAGCTGGTCGAATGGAAAAAAAACATTATGCAAACGCAAGTTCACCATTAGATCAAATTAGTAAAAGTTAAGGTCTAAGTAGTTTTGAGAATTTTGGAATGGACTCAAATCCTAAGACAATTTATGTTATAAATTTAAATTTCATATATAATACTAAAATATAATAATATACTCTAAAAATATTATTTTCTAAATTTAAATATTTATATATAAAGGATTTTCATTTATGGATACTCGTCTATTTGTAATTGCTCTACCATTGTTAGTGGCAGCATCATGGGCATTATACAATATTGGCCGTTTAGCTATTCAACAAATTCAACGTTTATCACGTTAATGTCGAGAATGTGAAATCAAATAAGAAAATTTTATTGGATTTTAATAAATAATTTTATTTTTATTGAACTACATTACAATTTAAGATAACAAACACTAAAATTATAAAAACTTATGTCTCATACTGTTAAAATTTATGATACATGCATTGGATGTACACAATGTGTCCGAGCATGTCCTACGGATGTACTAGAAATGGTACCATGGGATGGCTGTAAATCAGGTCAAATTGCTTCATCTCCTCGTGTCGAAGATTGTGTAGGATGTAAAAGATGTGAAACTGCATGTCCTACTGATTTTTTAAGTGTCCGTGTGTATTTAGGTGCAGAAACTACTCGAAGTTTAGGTTTAGCTTACTAATCGACTCTTACTTTTTATTTTTACTTTCGAGTAAAGATAAGAAGTAAATTTTTCGTCGTAAGTTATTGGTTTTATTTCGCTTCCAAAAATCTTTCCAATTATCCACTAATTAAGAATTTGACTTTTGAATAAATTTTTTATATCATAGTTTCAGAATTATTTATAGAGATTAAAAAATGGCTGTCCCTAAGAAACGAACATCAAAATCTAAAAAAAATGCTCGTAAGGCGAACTGGAAACGAAAAGGTTATAAAGCAGCTCAAAAATCTTTATCGTTAGCTAAATCAATGTTACGAGGTAAAACAACAAGTTTTGTATATAGTATGTATGTCGAAGAAGGCGAATAAATCTTTAAAACACTTTTAAAGATTTATTTAAGAAATTGTCTATAGTAATTTATTTTAAAATTTTGCAGGTGTGGCGGAATTGGTAGACGCGCTAGGTTTAGGTTCTAGTAACTTTGGTTGTGAGAGTTCGAGTCTCTCCACCTGTAATTTCTAAGTTTTCAATACTTTTTAGTAATTTTTACGTTCAATAATCTTTGTTAAAACATGCTTCCTTTTACTCTTCAACAACTTCGGATTTTAAAAGCCGTTGCAACTGAAAAAAATTTTACTAGAGCAGCTTCTGTTTTATATATTTCTCAACCCTCTTTAAGTAAACAAATTAAAACTCTGGAAAAAAATCTTGATACTTTATTAATTAATCGGGAACGCAATAAATTATCTTTAACAGAGAATGGAGAAGTTCTTTTGCAGTATTCCGAACGAATTTTAGCGCTCTGTGAAGAAAGTTGTCGAGCATTAATTGATTTAAAAAATGGTGAGCGAGGAAATTTAACCGTTGGCGCTAGTCAAACAATCGGAACATATCTAATGCCTCGAATACTAGCTTTATTTGCTCAAAACTATCCTCAAATTGATTTAAAAGTTCAGGTAAATTCTAGTCGTATAATTGCAAAGAATATAATCAATAGAGAAATTGATATAGCAGTGGTTGGCGGCGAACTATCAGATGATTTAAAACGAAATTTGACGATTCAACCATTTGTTTATGATGAACTTAGTTTAATTATTTCTAAATCTCATCCCTTTGCAAAGGAAAAAAAAATTAATAAAGAAGACCTATATTGTTTAGATTTTATTACCTTGAATTCGAATTCAACCATTAAAAAATTTATTGATACGATACTGATTCAAAATCAAATTGAAACAAATCAATTAAAAACTATTTTACAATTAAATTCGATTGAAGGTATTAAAACAGCCGTCAGTTTAGGCTTAGGAGCAGCCTTTGTTTCTTCCTCAGCTATCGAAAAAGAGATTCAACTCCAAACGATTGAAATTATTCAAATTGAGAACATTAAAATTAATAGAAAATTGTCAATACTTAGTAATCCTGATTGTTATAAATCAAAAGCTTTTGAATTTTTTTATCTTGAACTAAATCGTTTAAAAAATAAGATTGAAACCTAACGCATCATTGGAAAAAAGTTGACGGTTTCAAAAAAATTTTAGTATGATACGAAGAAAAAATAAATTAATTTATATTATGAAATATGCAATTGTCGAAATCAGTGGAAGACAATTTTGGATTGAAACTGGAAAATATTATGATTTTAATCGAATTCCAACTGAATTAGGAAAACAAATTACATTAAATCGAGTTTTATTAGTCAATGATGAAGGAAAACTGTTGATTGGAAAACCGTATTTAGAAAGTGTAAAAATTAAAGGAAAAATTTTAGAACATTTACGTAGTAAAAAAACAATTGTTTATAAAATGCGTCCTAAGAAAAAAACTCGTAAAAAACAAGGCCATCGTCAAGAATTAACACGAGTTTTTATTGAAGATATTGTTATGAATTAACCTATATAAATTAAAAATTATCTGGAGGTAACTCAAATGGCACATAAAAAAGGGGCAGGAAGCACAAAAAATGGTCGTGATTCAAATGCAAAACGATTAGGAGTAAAACGATTTGGTGGTGAAAAAGTTAGGGCAGGAAATATTTTGATTCGTCAACGCGGAATGAAATTTAAACCTGGATCAAATGTAGGATGTGGAAAAGATTTTACATTATTTGCTTTAGTTGATGGAACAATTAAATTTGATTATCAAGAAGGAAACCAAAAACGCGTGAATATAGTTGTATAAAAATATTATAAAAAAGTTTTCGATGCGAAAAAACCTCTTTCAAATTAATTCCTTTCGAAATAAATATCAAACTTTAGTTAACGAAATAAATCTCATTGAAGATAGTTTAAAAGCGCTTACGGATAGTGAGCTACGAGCTAAAAATTTTCAATTAAAACAACAATATAAGGATACTCAAGACTTAAGTCCATTAATTGCAGAATCTTTCGCATTAACACGTGAAGCAAGTCTTCGAACACTGGGATTAAGGCATTTTGATGTTCAATTAATTGGAGGTCTTGTTTTAAATAATCAAAAAATTGCCGAAATGAAAACGGGGGAAGGAAAAACATTAGTTGCAACCTTACCCGCGTGTTTAAATGCCTTAACCAATAATGGTGTTCATATCGTTACAGTTAATGATTATTTAGCAAGTCGAGATCAAGTTTCAATGTCTCAAATTTATAAATTCTTAGGCTTTGATACAGGATTGATTCAGAATGATATGACATCATTAGAACGGAAAAAAAACTATAATGCTGATATTACCTATGTAACAAACTATGAATTAACATTCGATTTTTTACGAGATAATATGGCATTAAACTTAACCGATGTTGTTTTAAGACCATTTAATTATTGTATTATTGATGAAGTCGACTCAATTCTAATTGATGAAGCTCAAACGCCTTTAATTATTTCAAATAATATTGAAACTCCAGTTGATAAGTATATTATTGCAGCTGAAATTACAAATTATCTAACGCTAAACATTCATTATAAAGTGGATGAGAAAAATAAAAATGTAATTTTGACAGATCAAGGGAGTAAACAAATTGAACAGATCCTACGAATTCAAGATTTATACGATGTTCGTGATCCCTGGATTCCATATGTTATTAATGCAATTAAAGCGAATGCATTATTTTTTAATAATGTTCATTATATCGTTCAAAATGATCGAATAGTTATTGTCGATGAATTTACAGGACGAATTATGCCTGATAGACGATGGGGAGATGGCTTACATCAAGCAATTGAAGCCAAAGAAAAATTGCCAATTCGACAAAAAACTGAAACTGTTGCCGCGATAACATATCAAAATTTCTTTTTACTATATCCAAAGTTATCTGGAATGACTGGAACGGGTAAAACGGCCGAGATTGAGTTTGAAAAAATTTATAATTTATCGGTTGAAGAAATTCCAACGGCACGTCCAACCTTACGAAAAGATCTACCCGATTTGATTTATAAAGATCAATTTTCAAAATGGAGTGCTATCGCACAGACGTGTAATCAAATCTCATTGACAGGTCAACCAATTTTAATTGGAACTACGACTGTCGAAAAATCTGAAATGTTAGCTCAATTATTAAATGAGTATAGATTGTCTTATCAAATATTGAATGCTAAACCTGAAAATGTTCGTCGGGAATCGGAAATTGTTGCACAAGCTGGAAAAAAAGGTGCAATTACTATTGCTACAAATATGGCAGGTCGAGGAACGGACATTATTTTAGGTGGGAATATAAATTTTAAAATTCAAAAAGAATTGTATGATATTCTAACTGTCGCTAGAAATTATGTCTTATCCAAAAACATGAATATTTTACAATCTCCACTTAAAACAAAATTTGACTGGAGTTCTCAAAAATTTTTAAGTGTCTTAACTTCTTTAGTAGCAGATTCGAATTTTTTGAAACTATCCGATATTGACATTTTAAGGATTTTACGAGAGAACGATAAAATTTCGATTCCAAACAATTCCTACACTTGCTCAATTAAATTTTTGATCGATGAATTAGTTCTCTACTATCGCAAGTCTCAGGAACAAGAAAATAGAATTGTTAAAAATTTAGGTGGATTATATATTATTGGAACAGAAAGAAATGATTCGCGACGAGTTGATAATCAGTTACGGGGTCGATGTGGGCGACAAGGAGATCCTGGAACGTCAAGATTCTTTTTAAGTTTAGATGACAATTTACTTCGTCTTTTTGGAGGTCCAAAAATTCAAGAATTTATGCAAACTCAAATGATGGATGATTCACCTCTCGAGTCAAATTTTTTAACACGGAGTCTTGATTCTGCACAAGAACGAGTAGAAGAACGAGCTTATCAACAACGAAAAAATTTATTTGATTATGATGATATTTTAAATAAACAACGAAATATTATTTATTTTGAACGTCGTCAAATCTTAAACAGTGCTTCCAATCAAAAAAATATTTTAGCCTACGGTGAACAAATTATTACGGATATATTCTTAGAACTTAAAAAAGAACGAGCTTCCAAGAAAGACATTTTACTACTATTTGAAAATTTATTTGGAAAAGACTTATCATTACTTTCGAGTAAAAACGCAAAAGCCTTAACAGATGACTTTAGTTGGACTGAATTAAAACTATATTTATTTAATGAATTTTGGTTAACTTATCAGTCAAAAATAAATGAATTAGCAGTTTATGGAGACGGTATCTGTGAAAATCTAGAGCGAAGTATTATTCTAATTAATATTGATCGAATTTGGCGAGAACATTTACAAAAAATGACACTTTTAAGAGAGGCTGTTGGATGGAGAGGGTATGGACAAAGAAATCCACTATATGAATATAAACAAGAAGCATTCTATTTATTTGAAAATCGTAAAAAGATCTTACGACACTTAGTTATTTATGATCTGCTACGATCATCCATTTTATAAAAAATTTATTATTACTTTAATTTTCTTATGTCAAAAAAAACATTGTCAAATAAAAGTCGATATTCCGTTTTAAAACTATCAGGTTTTCGCGCTCGAATGTCAACCGCAGAAGGACGTAAAACTATTCGTAACCGTCGAAAAAAAGGTCGAAAAATATTAGCTATTCGTGGATAGTCTTAATCAACCATTGAAAATTGTTGTAATATCAATTTTCAATGGTTGACGCATTTCGATAAAACCTTATAATGACTGGACATTCGATCCGTCTTTAGTAAAAGTATCTCTTTCAATAATAAATAATTTTTTATTTAAAACTAATATAATATTAATTTAATAAACTAATTTTTTGAAGAAGTATCATATGAAATTTACTAGTGAATTAGCTCTTTTTCTAAAAGCTCGCTATCCAATAATTTATATTAATACAATTGAAGAAGATCGAGTAGAATACGTGATTCGAAAAAATGTGAAAATGAATTTAAATCGAAGTATCTATAGTTGGGATTTCGTCGATGGATATACAAATAACCTTAATAACCAAGGATTTGGGAAACGAAATCCCTTACAGGCATTAGAATTAGTAGAACGTCTAAATCCGGAAACACCCGCACTTTTTTTGTTAAAAGATTTTAATCGATTTTTAAGCGATCTATCAATTTCACGAAAACTTAGAAATATTAGTCGAATTTTAAAATTACAACCAAAAACTATCATTATTATTGGATCAGATTTAAATATCCCCAAAGAATTACAAGAATTAATTACTGTTTTACAATTTCAATTACCATTAGAAGATGAAATTAGTCAGGAGTTAAATCGTTTAATTGATTCCTTAAATATTAAAATTGAGCCAGAATTGTTTGAAAGTCTAACCAGAGCTTGTCAAGGATTATCATTAGAACGAATTCGACGCGTCTTAGCAAAAATTATTGCCACTTATAAAACAATTGATGAAAATAGTATTTCTGTTTTGCTAAGTGAAAAAAAGCAAATTATTAGTCAAACTGAAATTTTAGAATATTGTTCCGTGAACGAAAAAATTTCAAATCTTGGCGGATTAAATAACTTAAAAGATTGGTTAAATAAACGAAAAACAGCTTTTAGTATTCAAGCCTCAAATTATGGGTTACCAACTCCTAGGGGACTCTTATTAATTGGAATTCAAGGAACAGGGAAATCTTTAACGGCGAAAGCAATTGCTAATGATTGGCAATTACCATTATTAAAATTAGATGTTGGAAAATTATTTGGTGGAATCGTTGGAGAATCAGAATCAAGATTAAGACAAATGATTAATGTTGCCGAAACAATATCACCTTGTATTTTATGGATTGATGAAATTGACAAAGCCTTTACAAATACAGAAAGCAAAGGGGATAGCGGAACAAGTAATCGAGTTTTAGCAACATTTATCAGTTGGTTATCTGAAAAAACAAAACCTGTTTTTGTGATTTCAACAGCTAATAATATTGAATTATTACCCCTTGAAATTATTCGAAAAGGCCGATTTGACGAAATCTTTTTTTTAGATCTACCAAGAAAAGAAGAACGAGAAGAAATTTTTAAAATTCATCTTCAAGAATTTAGACCAGATAGCTGGAAATCCTTTGATTACCCTAAATTAGCTCAATTATCCGAATCTTTCTCTGGAGCTGAAATCCGACAAAGTATTATTGAAGGAATGTATTTGGCATTTTATGAAAAACGTGAAGTTACAACCGATGATATTTGTCTTGCCTTAAAAGAATTAATTCCATTAGCAAATCTTGAAAGTAATCAAATGATGGCACTCCAAAATTGGGCTTCATCGGGTCAAATTCGTCTAGCATCTTCTAAAAATATATATATTTAAATTAGTAGTAGTCTTATAAAAATAAATGAAACAAAAAGTTTTTCGAACATTAGCTGATCTACGATTTTCTATTTTTATTTTGTTATTGATCAGTTGCTGTAGTATTTTAGGAACAATTATTGAACAAGATCAAAGTATTGAAACTTATAAGCTCAACTATCCATTAAGTAGTCCAATCTTTGGATTTTTATCTTGGGACGTAATTCTTAAACTTGGTTTAGATCATGTTTATAAAACATGGTGGTTTCTTGGCCTTATCTTTTTATTTGGTTGTAGTTTAACCTTATGTAGCTTTTTACAGCAATTACCTTCATTAAAAATTGCACGACGATGTCAATTTTTTCGAACTACAAGTCCTTTTTACCGTTTAAAAATTTCAACAATTTTAAATAGATTTTCATGGAATAAAATTTTAGCTCGAATCAAAGATGAAGATTACTCAATTTTTCATCAGAAAAATATGATTTATTGTTACAAAGGTTTAATAGGACGAATTGGACCGATTATTGTTCATTTTAGTATGATTTTAATTTTACTTGGAACAATCGTTGGTTCACTATTTGGATTTAAAGCTCAAGAAATTGTTCCGAAAACTGAAAATTTTCACATCCAAAATATTCTTGCGACAGGGCCATTAACAGTCATATCTCAATCATCTGCTCGAATTAATGATTTTTGGATTACTTATACACCAACAAAAACAATTGCTCAATTTTATTCTGATATTTCGATCCTCAATTCTCAAGGAAATGAGATAAGTCGAAAAACCATTTCTGTCAATTATCCATTGATTCAAAATGGAGTGTATTATTATCAAACTGATTGGAATTTAATTGCA